GTTTATTTTGCGCAGCATAGGTGGGAGGCTGAGAATTTACACTTGTGGGTGTAAAAGAGCCGACAGTGAGATACCACTCTAATTAAACTAGAATTCTAATCTTGAAGCCGTCATCCGGCCAAGAAACATTTCCAGGTGGGCAGTTTGACTGGGGCGGTCGCCTCCTAAAAAGTAACGGAGGCGTGCAAAGGTTCCTTCAGGCTGGTTGGAAATCAGTCGTAGAGTGTAAAGGCATAAAGGAGCTTGACTGTAAGACTTACAAGTCGAGCAGAGACGAAAGTCGGCCTTAGTGATCCGACAGTGCTGAGTGGAAAGGCTGTCGCTCAACGGATAAAAGTTACTCTAGGGATAACAGGCTGATCTCCCCCAAGAGTTCACATCGACGGGGAGGTTTGGCACCTCGATGTCGGCTCATCGCATCCTGGGGCGGTAGCACGTCCCAAGGGTTGGGCTGTTCGCCCATGAAAGCGGTACGCGAGCTGGGTTCAGAACGTCGTGAGACAGTTCGGTCCATATCCGGTGTAGGCGTTAGAATATTGAGAGGATTTCTCCTTAGTACGAGAGGACCGGGAGAGACACACCGCTGGTGTACCAGTTATTGTGCCAACAGTAAACGCTGGGTAGCTAAGTGTGGATTGGATAACCGCTGAAAGCATCTAAGTGGGAAGCCTACCTCAAGATTAATATTCTTACCATATAATGGTTAAGATCATGGTTAGATTAACCATTTGATAGGCTTCAAGTGTAAGTATAGTAATATATTCAGCTGAGAAGTACTAATAGATCGAAAACTTGATGAAAAATTTCTTATTAATGTTACTAATTATTATAGTATATACTTTGAATTATGCCTTGATATTAATAGCGCAGTGGACCCACTCCAAACCATTCCGAACTTGGTTGTTAAACGCTGCAGCGACGATGATACTTAAGAGGACACTCTTTGGGAAAGTAGTTCAATATCAGGGCTTCTTGATTATTTAATCACGCTAACCTTATTTTACCTGATTTAATCCATTTTTGTAATCTCAAAATATTGTCTTCATTTATGAATGCTAAAGGTATAATTATTTTTAATGAATGTACTATATCTAGTGTCATGAACTCTCTATTTTCATAAAAAGCATTATACATAGCTTCATGAATACTTTGTTCTATTTCAGCTCCAGAAAAATATTTACTTATTTGACTTAAATAATAAAGATTATATTTATACCATGTCAACGGCCTAACTTTTTTTAAGTGTATTTTGAAAATATTGACTCGTTCTTTAAAGTCTGGTAAATCTACAAAAAAGATTTCATCAAACCTTCCTTTTCGTAGCATTTCTATCGGTAAATTAGTTAAATTATTTGCTGTTGCAACAATAAATACATGACTTTTTCTTTCAGATAACCAAGTTAAAAAAATATTATTTACTCTATTTGTTGTTCCACTATCTGTACTATGATTGTGTTCATTAAAAATTTTATCAATTTCATCAATCCATAATATAGATGGTGCTGTTTTTTCGCATATATCAATCATTTTTTTTATTTTAGCTTCAGACTCTCCTAAAAGTCCAGCAAAAATTTTACTGATATCTAGCTTTAATAGTGGCATTTGCCATTCTGCCGAGATTGCTTTAGCACTTAAAGATTTGCCAGTTCCTTGAATACCTACTAATAAAATCCCTTTTGGAATAGTAATCCCGTAGTTATATGCTTGTTGAGAAAATGTATTTTTTCTAACCTTTAGCCATCTTTTTAAGTTATTTAGTCCAGCAATATCATCTAAATTTTTATAATTATCATAAAATTCTAAAATATTAGTTTGTTGAATTATTTGTTTTTTTTCCTGCGAAATATTCTCTAATATATATAAGTCTTTTTGTTGATTTGATACTATTGTTAATATAGATCTTCTAATTCGATTAATAGAAAACCCTTTATATGCTATAGCTAAATTTTCAAGAGGAATCTGCTTTTTTATTTTTAACATCCTATAAAGTCTACTTAATTCTAATTGTATTTCTAAGTGATTTGGCAAAGGCAGCTTGATTAATGTTATATATTCGTTTAAAGTACTCGGTATTTGTAAATCTGAACTACTGATAATAACATATTTATTATAGTATTGGAGCCATTTATTTAAATTTTTTAATTTTCTAATTATACTAAAGTCATTAATAAAAAAATTGAAGTCTTTCAATAGGAATACTTTTATTTTTTCATACTCAGTTTTTTGAATATTTTCTAAAGCTTCTAAAGGATTTTTTTGTGCTTTATTTTTATAATTTGGATTATTACTATATCCATCGACAAAGTCCCATGTACATAAATTTTGTTGAAATATTTTTTTAGTAATATAATTTAGTTTATATTCTAATCTTTCTTCTTCTTCTGTTAATACATATATTAAAAAATTTTTTGAGTATAATAATGTTTGTATTTCTTGCTCAAAATTCATAAAAAAATATTATTCTAGGATTAGTAATTGAATTGATTATATTATTTGTTTTAACCCTATCTATATAAAATGAGATAGAGTATTTTATATTAAGATATGTTAACTTGATATTTTTGTTTTTTTCTTTTAGCTTTTATTATTCGTCGTCCACTCACTGTTTTTATCCTTGCACGAAAGCCAGATTTACGTATTTTTTTTTAACTTTGTTCCTTTATTCATTTAATTCTTATTAAGAGATAATTTGATGTTAATTATATATAGTTTTATTGTATTATAAAATAATAGTATTTTAAATATTTATATTTTTAAACTGATGAATAATAACTTAGTCTTGTTTTATTTATATATAGTAATCACTTTATTATTGTTAGTTCCATTATGTTATTTAATTAGTATACAATTATTTAAAATAATTTATTCTACTATTTTTAGTTATTTAAATTATAATTTATATCTTTTAAATTTTAATATTGTAGATAGTAATAAATCTATAAAATTTTTTAATTTATATATTCAGGAAAAGCAGTGGTTTTTATGTATTTCTATGCTAGAACTAGTTTATGAAAAAGAGGCACATAGTAACATAATTTTATTGAGTAATCTAGCATATTGTTATAAAAGTTTAAACTTGTGGCAAATTGCAGAATATTATTACTTAAAAGCTTTATTCTATTCACCGTCTAACTTATCTATTTTAAATAATTTATCTAATTTATATATGATATCAAATAACATAAATAAAGCTGAAAAAATTAACAGGCGTATTCTTTTATTAAAGAATAATGTATGATTAGAATACACCAATAAATTCCTAAAATCGGGATAGCAGGATTTGAACCTGCGACATCCTGCTCCCAAAGCAGGCGCGCTACCAAGCTGCGCTATATCCCGTAATTTCTCGAATAATACTAAAGTATATATAATAATAGTTCACATGTCTATATATTTTATCTAGTTAAATTTTTAGATAGGATACCAAAACATTCCTTTTACTGCGTCTGGATCCATTATAAAACCTAAGTGTTTATAAAACTTAATCACTTGTGGATCTGCAAATAATGTAATTGTATTTATATCGTAATATCTTAATTCTTTAATCATTTGACTCATAAGTAATTTCCCCAATCCTTTATCTTGAAATTTTATATGAATAACAACATCCCATATAGTTGCATTAAAAGATTCATCTGATGTAGCTCTAGCAAATCCAATAAGTTCCTTTTTATTATTATTATTATAAAATAAGCATGCAGTTAAAAAACTATTTTGTATTGCAATTTTAACTTTTTTTATTGGTCTTCTAACCCATCCAACAGAGTCACATAGCTTTTCTAAGTCATATAAATTTATATCATGATTTATATTCAAATAAATATCAAAAAGATCTCCTTTATTATCTAAATTTTTTATAAGAAGAATATTTTCTTTATCTATAATTTTAGTGCACGAATTGTTAATATTATTATAAAAAAAGGATTTCCAAAATGTCATATTTATATTTATTATTATGTTTAATTATATTATATAGAAATATTGTATCTTTTATTTTTATATATAATTACTGATTTTATCAAAGAATTAGTTTAACAAAATATAAATTTTCTAAGTTTATTTGTATTTCATTAGATTTTTATCATTTGTTTACGAAAAAAAAGGAAATGATTCTTAGAAGTATTATAGTCTTATTATTTTTCATTGCCAAAATTATTGGTTTAATTTTATAACCGTATTAAATAGATTAATTTTTGATTGTGGAGTTATATATATCTTTTTTTATAACTATTTTTTGTTTTAAAAATATAAAAAGTTGTTAAATTCTATATATTATAAATCTTTGTAATAATTATTTGAATAATAATAATTTTTTTATACTTTTATTGTAAAATTTAAAGATTTATTATTGTTTTTATATATTAATTATAAGCATAAAATATGAATGTTTCTTTAACTGAATTTGCACATAAGAGAGTGCAATAGATCGTGAGAATCATATTTATCTAATAATTAAAGACTTTTAAAAATATTCTATTAATCTATTTTAAGTAATACAAATTCTATCTATAGTATTATAGATAAACTTTAGTTGTATAATAATAGAATAATTTTAGTCAATTTTTTTTTCAAGATTTTCATTATTCATACTTTAGTATGAAGCTATATTATTTATGTTGAACTTTCAATAAATGTTACTATAAAAACAAAAAAGCTAAATAATCTATTAATATATATTTCATAACTATATTTGTAATTTAGTTTCAACCTTTTGTTATTTTATAAATTTATTTTTTTGGAGATTGTATTGTGAAAAAAATTGTTACATTTTTGTCTATCTTATTATTAGTTTTTTCAAATCCAATTACTTCATATGCTGAAGTATCTGGTTTAGTCCCTTGTAATGATTCTGCTAAGTTTAACAAAAGATTAAAAAATACTGTTAAAAAATTAGAAACGCGTTTATCTAAATATGATCCAGGTACTCCACCTTCTTTAGCTATACAACAGCAAATTCAAAAAACGCAAATTCGTTTTGATAAATATAGCCAATCTGGTGTTTTATGTGGTTCAGATGGCTTACCTCATTTAGTTACTGATGGCAGGTGGAATCATGCTGGTGAATTTATGTTACCTGGCTTATTATTTATTTATATTACTGGATGGATTGGATGGGTTGGCAGAAGTTATTTACAAGCTGTTTCTATGACTAGTAAACCAGTTGAAAAAGAAATTATTATAGATGTACCTTTAGCAATGAAGTTTTCTTTATCTGGCTTTATTTGGCCTCTGGCTGCCTTGCAAGAATTTACAAGTGGCAAGCTATTAGCTTCTAATGATGATATCACAGTATCACCTCGTTAAAATTATATTTATTTTTATTGAAATTAAGGTTAAATTTAAATGGATAATAACTTTTTGAAATATTTATCAACAATTCCTGTTGTCGGTGCATTATGGATTACTTTTACAGCAGGTTTTATTATCGAAATTAATCGATTCTTCCCAGACGTTTTATTTTTCTCTTTTTAATATTAAATATAAATATTTCTTAGTCTATATTATAAATATGTTTTTTTTTATAAAAAAGAATATATTTGTTAATATAAAAGCTAAATCTAGTTTATTTAATTTTTTAAAATATATACTTATAAATACAATGAGTTTAATTAGTAGAATTATTATCAATGCGGACAATGAATTAAGATATCCTAGTGTTGGTGAGCTACAAAGCTTACAAGATTATTTGTATACAACGGAAGATAGAATCTCAATAAGCTCTATTCTGAGGGATCAAGAGCAAAATATTGTTCAAATTGCGAGTAAGTCTATTTTTAAAATATATCCTGAATATACTGCTCCCGGTGGTAATGCAGAAGGCGCTCGTAGAAGATCATTATGTTTGCGTGATTATAGTTGGTATTTAAGATTAGTAACATATGGTTTATTAGCAGGTGATAAGGAATCTATTGAAAAAATTGGTTTAATTGGTGTTAGAGAAATGTATAATTCTTTAGGTGTTCCTGTATTAGGTATGATCGATGCTATAAAATGTCTTAAAAAAGCTACTCTAGAATTTTTGAATCAGGAACAATCTATGCTTATTTCCCCATATTTTGATTTCATTATCCAAGGAATGTCTTAATAATTAATATGGTAATATTATTAGTTGCTTCATCTTATCAGTAATGATATAATTCTAATAAGCTCGAAAATGGTACAAAGTTAATTACTAAAATTTGTCAGGACTGGAAAGTAGCAGCAATTAAGTTCAATTACAATGGTATCTTTTTCGGGTTTTTACTATTTTAGATTCGTTTTCTTTATTCAATACAAAATACACGATAAATGTATCTTAGCATTATAAAGATTATTAAAAATATACAATTTATCATTAGTTGAACGTATGAAATTTTTATTTAATTGAAGTTTAATATTAATATGAAATCATTAATGATACAAGGCACACGAATTCTTGCTACTGGTTCTTCTGTTCCTGATTCTAGTTTAAACAATAATCAAATTAGTCAAATTGTAGAAACATCAGATGAATGGATAGTTACTCGTACAGGTATTAAAGAACGAAGATTATTAACAGGTAGTAAAAAATCTGTTATAGATCTTGCTACTTTAGCTGCTTTAAAAGCTTTAGATAGAATTTCTATGAGTGCCTTAGAAATAGATTTAATTATTCTTGCAACATCAAGTCCTAATGATCTTTTTGGTAGTGCTAGTCAAGTACAAGCTAAAATAAAAGCATCTAATGCTGTTGCATTTGATTTAACAGCTGCATGTTCTGGTTTTGTATTAGCGATGGTTACTGCATCTCAATTTTTACAAAGTGGAAGTTATCGTACAATTTTAGTAATTGGAGCAGATGTTCTATCTAAATGGACAAATTGGTCAGATCGTAGCACTTGTATTTTATTTGGTGATGGTGCTGGTGCTATAATTTTACAGTCATGTCTAAAAGAATTTAACCAAATTTTAGGTTTCCAGCTAAACACTAATGGAAACTATTGGAATCATTTATCTCTTTCTTTTGAAGAACAAGTAAATCCTCATCCTATTTTAAATGTATATCAAGGCTCTTTTAAATATATTTCTATGAATGGAAAAGAGGTTTATAAATTTGCTGTATCTCAAGTTCCATTAAGTATCTTAAAATGTCTTCATGATTTAAATATTACAATTGATGATGTTGATTGGTTATTACTACATCAAGCTAATGAAAGAATTTTAATGGCTATTGCTGATAAATTATCTATTAATACTGATAAGATCATACTAAATTTAAATAAATATGGTAATACTTCAGCAGCTTCTATACCCTTAGCATTAGACGAAGCATTAGATCAAAAACAAATATCTAATAATGATATTATTGTAATATCTGGTTTTGGTGCTGGGTTAACATGGGGTACTGTAATTATTCAATGGAAATTTTAATATAAAAAAGAAAATTACATATAATTTTTAAAATTTATATTACAATATATTTATAATTACAAATCATAATCGTTATAAAAGATAATAGGTTTAATCATCTAATGATTTATATTTTATGTATTGTAATTACTATTATTATATAAGGGCCATATCTAATGACATCATCTTTATCTAGTTTTTTCAATAGTTTGGTTTTAGGTGCTCTGATTGTTGTTATTCCAATTACTTTAGCGCTTTTACTTGTTAGCCAAAAAGATAAAACTATGAGAGATTAGTATCTTTTTCATTTTATATTAATTGTTTGTATGTAAGATAGCAGATTCATATATATTTATTTTATCTGTTATCTTATTTTTTATTATTAAGTACTCATATATTCGTTTAATTTTCAGTTATATGTCTTTATCCCAATGGTTAATTAGAAAACGTAATAATTCTTTGAATAAAAATACTAATGAATCTAACTTAAAGTTGCGAGAACATCTTTGGATAAAATGTAATCAATGTAATTTTTTAATGTATCATCAAATATTAAAAGAGAATTACAAAGTATGCCCTAAATGTGATTATCATTTTCCTACTTCTAGCCAAGATAGAATTTCCCATCTATTTGATATAAATAGCTGGGAATCTTTAAACTCAAATTTATCCTCTACAGATCCTTTAGGATTTTCCGATAAAAAACTTTATCGTAAAAGATTAAATGATATGAAAGTTAAAACAGGATTATTAGATGCAGTACAAACTGGTATTGCATCATATGGTATTTCTGTTGCTTGTGGTATCATGGATTTTAGATTTATGGGTGGTAGCATGGGCTCTGTTGTTGGTGAAAAGCTTACAAGATTAATAGAGCATGCTACATCTTGTCATTTACCTTTAATTATATTATGTGCTTCAGGTGGTGCAAGAATGCAAGAAGGTATGTTGAGTTTAATGCAGATGGCTAAAATATCTTCTGCACTTTATAAGCATAGTGAAGCAAGTTTACTATATTTAACTATTTTAACTTCTCCAACTACAGGAGGAGTAACCGCTAGTTTTGCTATGTTAGGTGATGTTATTATTGCAGAACCAAAAGCATTAATCGCATTTGCAGGTAGAAGAGTCATTGAGCAAACAATTAAAGAGGATTTACCAGATAATTTTCAGACATCCGAATATTTATTTAAGCATGGTTTTATCGATTTAATCATTTCTAGGACAGAATTGCGTAATAAGTTACATGAATTATTATCCTTATATTTTTAAAACTTAAAGTATTTTCTTTTAATTAAATAAAATGGGTTATAATAAATCATTTAATAATATATATTAAGAAAATTTTAATAAAGATATTTGTTATAAAAGTAATACTAAAATATTTAAAGTAGACTAGTGTATTTTAACTTTTATAATAAAAGTTAAAATGTAATGATAATAAAATTAATCATTAATAAATAATATATGATTAAATTGAAATCAGTAGTTTGAAATTTTTTATAATTTACTATAACTATAGGTTAATTGCTATGATATTAAAGAAAAGTATTTCATTGTTGCTTGCTAATTTATTTTTATATATGAATTTATTAGCATTACCCATATATGCAATAGAGTTAGATGAGATGACAAGAACTGTTCAACTCGATAATTCTGGGAAAACTTCTATTTTGACTCCTGAACAAGTCAAAAGAGGTAAAAGATTATTTAATAATTCTTGCGCTCAATGTCATAATGGTGGTGTTACTAAAACGAATCCTAACGTTGGTTTAGATGTTGAGGCTTTAAGTTTAGCTACTCCAGCAAGGGACAATATTATTAGTTTAATGGATTATATGAATAATCCAACTAGTTATGATGGTCAAGAAGATATGTCTGAATTACATCCAAGTATTAAAAGTGCTGAAATTTTTCCTAAAATGAGAAATTTAACAGATGATGATTTATTTGCAATTGCTGGTCATATTCTAATTCAACCTAGGATTGTAGCAGAAAAATGGGGAGGCGGAAAAATATATTATTAATTTATGATATTTATTTATCCGTTTAATATATTAAGGTATATAATTTAATTAGATCATGATTATGAAAAATATATTCATTCAAGGAAGTTAATTATATGAAATTTTTATATAAGTTATTTTTATTATTTCCATTTATTTTTTTGTTAAGTATAAAATTTGTCTTAGCTGATAATTCAAGCATAGATTTAAATGCTGGTCAAGAAATTTTTTCTCAAAATTGTTCTGCTTGCCATTCTGGTGGTATGAATGTACTTGTTTCAGAAAGAACATTGGAAAAAGCAATTTTAGAAAAATTTAGTATGTATGATGTGCAAGCCATTATTACGCAAGTGACAAATGGAAAAAATTCAATGCCAGCTTTTGGTGAACGTTTATCAGAAGAAGAGATACAAAATGTTGCTAACTATGTATTAGATCAGTCTGCATCAGGTTGGTAATATATTTTATATTTTTCATAAGCTAATTAAAAAAAAATTATAAAGTTTTAATTATAATATGTTAATTATTTTTAATATAAATAAATTATAGATAATTATACTAATTATCTATATTTACTATAATTAATTTCTTCAAAGTTTGTTCAAATATACTTTTATAACTAATTATGCCAAATCTTTTTTATTCAGCAGTTCTTTGTTTAGATGATGGTAGTACTTATAAAGGATGGTCCTTTTTTAAATCTTTTACTTCTTTTGGAGAAATTGTATTTAATACCGGTATGACAGGTTATCAAGAAATAATTACAGATCCAAGTTATTCTGGACAAATGGTAGTTTTTACTTATCCCGAAATAGGTAATACAGGTTTAAATTATAAAGATAGTGAGTCTAAATTAATTCATGTAAAAGGAATTATTGCTAAAAATATTTGTTTAAAGCCTAGTAGTTGGCGTGCTATAACTTCTATAAAAGAATACATTCTGAATAAAAAAATTCCTCATATATTTGGTTTAGATACAAGAGCTTTAACTCGCAGTCTACGAATGAAAGGAGTAATGACAGGTTATATATCTAATAAAATCTTAGTAGTTGATAACTGGAATTTATTACAAACAATTGTAAATTTAGATTTAGCAAAACGAGTTATAGCTTCAGATATTTTTTATTTAAATCATTCAAATAAATATTCTTCGAATTTTTTGAATTATCTAAAGCATACAATAAATCAAGATAAAATTATCAATAAAGCAATTTGTATTGTATTAATTGATTTTGGTGTTAAAAATAATATTATTCTACGATTACTGTCATATTTTTGTAATATTTATATACTACCTGCAACAACTAATTACAGAGAAATTTGCGACTACAAGCCAGATGGTATTATCTTGTCGAATGGACCTGGAAATCCTTCTAATCTTTTATTTTCTATTGATACAATAAAAAAATTGATTTATTATTCTAATATTCCTATATTTGGTATTTGTATGGGTCATCAATTATTAAGCTTAGCCTTAGGTGCACTGACTTTCAAACTAAAATTTGGTCATCGAGGATTAAATCATCCTTCAGGATTAAATCAATTTTCTGAAATTACTAGTCAAAATCATGGTTTTGCAGTTAAATTAGAGAATTCTTCGCAAAATTCCCTTTCAAGAAATAATAGGATAAAAATTACTCATGTAAATTTAAATGATCTTACAATTGGTGGTATTCTTCATAATAATAAGCCCATTTTTTCAGTTCAACATCATCCAGAAGCAAGTCCTGGACCCCATGATTCTGATTATTTATTTAAATATTTTATTGAATTAATTAGTCTAATCAAATTCAATAGAAATATATAATTTTTTTTATAATTATTATTTTTACCTTTTACCAAAAAATCTTTTCAAAAAGATAAGATATTACTTGAATACCTCTTAGTTGATTAAATAGAGGTAAATGTCCTTTAGGTGCATTTATATTCCATATAAATTCTTGTGGATACCTTTTCATTGTTCCTTGTTCAGACCAATTAATTTTTTCTAGAAATACATCCCAATCATATTTATTTTTAATCCATATTTTTTTTTGTACTGAAAATCCAAATTTTTCATTGGAGTATACTTGCCACAATAAATCTATAATAAATAAATCATATAATGGTATTAGTAAAATATCTGTAAAATATAACCATTTTCTAGGATTTTTATTATTTATGTTTGCTAATTCACATAAATATTTTTGTGTAAGTTGATCTGCCTCTTGATATTTTTCATTTATTAACAAGTTATATAAAGGTTCATAGTCTATTGTTAAAGAAGCTTTATATTCTTTTATATTTTTTGGAAAATATTGATATAGTTTCTTAATAATATTATCTTGTTCTACATTTATAATCTTTTCAAAAATAACTTGATCTAAATCAGTGATCTGGGTACTTTTGGATATAAGCTTGTGGATAATTATATTTATTAATAATTCTATTCCTTTATTTTGTACAATAGATTCAATATAATTCATAATCTCATTTGAGATTTGATTATTATTCTCTTGAAGTAATTTATTAATCTCGCTTAATATAAATACCTCATTTAACTTTTTTTGAGTTTTTTGCATAAAAAAAATTATATTTTTTTTACTAAAATATGATATGATTAGTTTTTATTGATAGTTATCTATGTATATAATATATAATAATTCGTATAGCTAAAATTATAATATTACTAAATAGATTTATTATTATGTATATGATATATTTTGTTATTATATTTAAAAAACTTTCTATTTTAGGAATTAAAAAATCTTTAAATTCTAAAAAGAATAATAAAGCTATTTTAGTTTTAGACATTTTATTTAAATCTTCTAATCTAGATAAATAAATATATTTAGTAATTATACCTTTATTACTAACAAGCCAAACTTGATAACGTGCGTTATATATAGACTTTGGTTGACTTATATACATGTATATTAAATTTTGCCAATTTAAATTATTGAAAAATAAAGCAATAGATCTTGTTGAAATATATGAATGATTACATATATTATTTTTTTTTAGAAAATCTATGGCCCCTGGTAAAGAAAAAAAATTACCGCATAAGTTATTGATTGTTAAATTGCTTACTTGGAGAATAAAGTTTTCAAATAATATTTGTACATGTTTATATGGTGTATAAAGTTTATTAAACATAAATATATTCCCATCTATGGAAGAAGATCCAAAAAATAAATATCTAAATAAGTTTTCAGCTAATAGATGATGTTCTATTGCTATTAAATTATAATAATAGTTATTCTTATAAACAGACTCTATCTTTTGTTTTTTTTCAATATATTGATTATACTTCTTGCTGTTTATATTTTGTATAAAAATATTAGAAACATTATTAATAAAATCACATACTATTCGATAATTTAGTTCTTGTAAACTTTTTATACTTAAATTTAGTTCTACAGTATCTAATATAAGTTTTTCTAATTCTTTTATTATTATAATAAATAATTTTTTTTTGTATGGACTATTTAAAATATCAATATATAAATGATGGTTAGTGTGGTTTGATAAATTATATATAAATTTTTTGCGTATATCATAAAATAAATCAACAATTGAATTATTTAACTCAAGACTTTGTTTATTTGGCCAATATTTTACCATTGTTATTCCTATATATATTTAATTTAATTAAATATTTATTTTTTCTCAACATCAATTTAACTATTTTTGTTATATAATGAAATATAATTTATAAAGTTATTTAAATGGTATTTTAAGTTTATTTCTAATTATGGTATATAATTATTATTTCGCTTTAGCTAGTCAAAAGTTTCTATTAAATGAAGAACCCTTAGAAGAAATTTTACGTGAAAGAACTGAATATTATCAAAGTAAAAATAAAAATATTGATTTTTGGCTTGTGCTTAACCCAAATTTTATTAATTTTTCTAAATTAGATATTAATTCTTCTAACGTTAGTAATTCCTGTGCAGCCATAATTTCATTGGATAAAAATTTTATACAATGGTTGAAATTAAGAATGGGTTTTATTATGATAGGTGAGTTTACTTCAACTTCTATTTTTCTCCCAACTTCATAAACATATTTTTTATTAATTAATTACCATTAATTAATCAAAAAAGAATTGTTCTTGATTAGAAGTTACAAATAATGTTAAGATTTCATTACTAAAAGTTTCAGCAGCTTTAGATTTATACCGATTAGGATTTATAATAATAGATAACATTCTTTTAATTGTTACATTTTTAATTTTTGCCCAGTGTATTATACCTAATTCTAACTCTTTAGCTATAGCTGATACAGATACAAATGCGGCTCCTAGTCCAGATTGTACAGCATTTTTTATTGCCTCTATTGAGTTCAGTTCCATTTCAATTTTAAATCTACTACTATCTATATCATGTTGGTGTAAAACTTTATCTATTACTTTTCTAATTGTTGATTGAGTATCAAGTGCAATAAATCTTAGTCTATATAAATCTTCTTTTTGTATATCAGATACCTGTGAAAATGTATGTGATATAGGCAGAATAAGTGCTAATTCATCCTCTGCATAAGATGTTATCTGTAGTATGTCTTTTAATTCATTTGGTACTTCGCCTCCAATAACAGCCAAATCAACTTGCCCATTAGCTACGCTCCATGAAATTAATCTAGTTGAATGCACTTGTAATTGTACATTTACTTGTGGATATTTCTGCCTGAATAGTCCTATAAGTCTTGGCATTAAATATGTACCTGTTGTTTGACTAGCTCCTATAATTAAGGATCCTCCCTGAAGGTTTTGTATATCTTCTAATGCTCTACATGTTTCTTCGCATAACGCAAGTATTCTCCCGCCATATCTCAATAATAAATTACCTGCTTCTGTTAGTGTTGCTTTTTTATTACTTCTTTCAAACAGTTGTATATTTAATTGCTTTTCCAAATTTTGTATTTGTAGGCTTATTGCTGGTTGTGACACATATAAACTATCAGCAGCTTTTTTAAAGCTCCCTTCTTTTATAATTGCTTTTAAAATACGTAATTGATCTAATGTAAAAGGCAAATCTCTCATAGTTTTTACAAAAAACTTTTATTAATAATAATTTTTATTGTTTATATCAGTATTTAATATATATTGTATATATTATCATTACAATATAGTAAGTTATAATCTACAATAAAATATGAATTAAGATTATAATATAATTTAATTACTAAAAAGAATTTACAAGGAAAAATTTTCATGGATATTAGATTAATAATTGTCTTTCTTCCGGTCATAGCCGCTGGTTCTTGGGCATTATATAATATAGGTAGAATTGCTTTACAGCAATTTCGTAGCATGTAATAATATTCTTATTGTATTTTAATTATTGATTTTAAATAATAGGATAATTCTATATCTATGAATTTCCTATGGTTTTATTAAAATAATAAAAAATATATGTTATCATGTGGAGATATTCTTATTTTTAGCATATATTATTTATAAATAGTAAAATTATTTGAATAATTATATAAATTATATTTTCTCTATAAAATGGCTGTTCCTAAAAAACGTACTTCTAAAGCTAAATCTAAAAAAGCACAATGGAAAAGAAAAGCATTATTTGTTAGTCAAAAGTCTATATCTTTAGCTAAATCTATACTATCTGATAATGTAAATAGTTTTATTTATATAAATGATAAATCGGTCTTAAAGTTTTAGAATAGTATTAAAAACACTTGAATTCATAAAAGTTATAGTATTATTATTTCAGTATATTTGTGGAAATTAATTATTTACATCACAATATTAATAGCTTTCAGTATTCTAATACTAGTTTTATTATACAATTTGTCGGTTTTAAAGATTTTTGGATATTTAATTGTTGTGAAGGTTCTCAATATATTTTTACTAATAAAAAACTGAGAATTAATAATATTTCTAAAATTATTATTACTGACTTACATATTAATAATATATCTGGCTTAATAGGCTTGTTATCAAGCTTAAATTTAATTGGGAGAACGAAGTGTTTACATATTTATGGTCCTAAAGATTTAGCATCTTATTTAGATTTAGGTAAAAAATATTCTCATACTAATTTTAATTATATTATTTATATTCATAATTTAAGTACTGGTCTGATAATTAATCATTATCAATATCGTATTTATACTTTTATAAAAGATTGTCAGTATGAGTTTGTAATTATGCAGTCAGAAGATTATGGTACTTTTATTTTAAATAAAGCAAAAAAGAATAATTTAATTCCTAGTCCTTTATATAGTGAGTTAAAAAAAAATTTACATTTTATACTGCCAGATAGTTTTATTTTAAATGGTAAAAATTTTACTCTTTTTAACGTATTTGGTAACCAATTATCTTTTTTATTAGATAAATATTATAATAGATTAAACTTTGAGAATAATAGTAATTCTAATATAATATTTTATGAATAATATTAGAATTAATAAAATTATAAACATTAAAATATTTATGTATTATGACTTATGCAATTGTTGAAGCTGGTGGCAAACAGATCTGGATGGAGTTAGGTAAATTTTATGATTTAAATTATATACCAGGTAATCCAGGAGATGTAATTAATTTAAATAGAGTTTTATTTTTGTATAAGCAAAATATTTTTCAAATAGGTAAACCATGTTTAACTTCAAATTTTGTTAAAACTAAAATTTTAAAGCATATTAAAGGTAGAAAATTAACTGTTTTTAAAATAAAGCCAAAAAAAAATTATCGTCGTAAACAAGGTCATCGTCAAAAATTAACCAGAATCTTAGTTGAAAATATTATTTAATTATTATTTTAATATGTTTATAAGTTTAAATTAGTGGGATAATATTTATTATGGCTCATAAAAAAGGAAGTGGTAGTACAAAAAATGGTCGTGATTCAAATTCTAAGCGACTTGGAGTTAAAAAATATGGTGGTGAAATAGCAAAAGCAGGAAATATTATTATTCGCCAAAGAGGTAATACTTTTAAAGCAGGTAAAAATGTTGCTCAAGGTAGAGATTATACTTTATTTTCTCTTATTTTTGGTGTTATTAAGTTTGAAGCCGGCAATAAAAAAAACAGAAAAGTTAGTGTATATCCTTTAGTTATTGAATAGTATATTTAAGATAAATTATTTTAATATTAATTCATTGAGATGAATTTTATTTATTTTTATAATGGTAAAAAAAATTGTAATCTCTTATTTTAATAATATTGCAGCAATTCTACAACAGAATAGAATTGAAGAAATTATTATAGTAAATCAAAATTATCAAGTTAATGATATTTATGTTGGTATAGTACAGAAAATTTTTTCAAGTATTAATGCTGCTTTTATTAAATTAGGTAGATATGGAAAAAGCGGCTTTATTCATATTAGTGATATTAAGCCACTAAAACGAAAAAAATATATAAATCATATTCATGATGTTTTAACAATTAATCAATTAATATTAGTACAAGTGGTTAAAGAACCAACTTTAACTAAGGGACCTAGATTAACGACTAACATTCATTTACACGGCAAATATTTAGTTTTAATGCCTTTTTGTAATATTATATCTATTTCTAATAAAATCTATGATCAAAATGAAAGATTATACCTTCATTCATTTGCTATTTTAATAAAGCCAGAAATGATGGGTCTATTAATTAAATCATCAGCTCAAGCTGTAGATGAAAGATCAATGTTAGAAGATTTAGATTTATTAAAAAAGCAATGGTCTTTTATTGAAAAAAGTTTTATTATAGCTTGTCAACCTTGCTTAGTTTATAAAGACGAAGATTTACTTAAAAAAGTTATTAGAGATTTTTATAATGAGAGTATAAAAAAAATTATTATTGATTCTGAAGATGGTTTAAGAATGTTGTATTATTATTTAAATAAGTGTAAAAGCATTTCTCCTATTATTGATACTAAATTACAACTATATAATAAGCCTGAATGTATTATTGATCAATTTCGTATTAAACAAGCAATAAAAGAATCCTTAAGACCAAAAGTTAAATTATTGTCAGGAGGTTATATTATAATTGAAAACTACGAAGCTTTAACAATTATAGATGTAAATTCTGGATCATTTAATAAATCGGACAATTCTAAAGAGGCTATTTTAAGAACTAATTTTTATGCCGCAATTGAAATAGCTTATCAACTAAAGATTAGAAATATTAATGGAATCATTATTATCGATTTTATTGATATGTATTCACAAAGGGATCAATTACAGTTATTAGAACATTTTAATAATGTATTAAAATATGATGATGCTAAACCTCAAATTGTTCAGTTTTCTGAACTAGGTTTTGTTGAGTTAACTCGTAGACGTAGGGGACAAAGTTTAAAAGAAATTTTTAAAGATGTAAATATTAAAAGTAGTACACTAGAGCTGACTGATCAATTAAATTATAATATTTGTCACACTAATTCTAGTAATTATCAAGGAAAATTGTTATTAGAAAATAAATATATCCGTTCTTTATTCTTTGATAAAAAATTTAACAAAAATATTTTATTGACAAATAAAAAATTTTATTTGAATAATGCATTATATTGCAAATATTTTATTTTTTTAGATAGGTTACACACAGTTTTATTTTTTAATCCTAAAGCTAATTATATTCTTCCCTTAATTTTTTATTTAAAGTTAATCAATTGATAAATATTTATTTGTTTAATTAATTACATTTTCTTCATTGTTACAAAAGTAAAAAAAACTATAATAAGTTTGATAAAAAATCATATTATTATAGTTTTTTAAGATTTTTATTATTATTGTGCTAATTAAATCTTAATTATATCAGTTTAGCCATTTATAGATGGTGCTATTAAAGCTAGTGGTAGAGATTCTTGAGAAGCTAGATCTAGAGGGAAGTTATGTGCATTACGTTCATGCATTACTTCCATACCTAAGTTAGCTCTATTTAAAATATCTGCCCAAGTGTTAATTACACGTCCTTGACTATCAACAACTGATTGGTTAAAATTGAATCCATTTAAATTAAAAGCCATTGTACTTACAGACATAGCTGTAAACCAGATACCTAATACTGGCCATAGGCCTAAGAAGAAATGCAATGCACGAGAATTATTAAAACTAGCGTATTGGAAAATTAAGCGACCGAAGTAGCCATGAGCAGCCACGATGTTATAAGTTTCTTCTTCTTGACCGAATTTATATCCGTTATTTGCTGATTCACTTTCAGTTGTTTCACGAATTAAACTAGATGTTACTAGAGATCCATGCATTGCACTGAATAAAGATCCGCCAAATACACCTGCTACACCTAATTGGTGGAAAGGATGCATTAAGATATTATGTTCAGCTTGGAATACAAGCATGAAGTTGAATGTACCAGAGATACCAAGAGGCATACCATCAGAGAAGCTACCTTGCCCAATTGGATAAACAAGGAATACTGCTGCTGCTGCTGCTACAGGTGCTGTAAAAGCAACTGAAATCCAAGGACGCATACCTAAACGATAACTAAATTCCCACTCACGACCGATGTAACATAGAACACCAAGTAAGAAGTGAAGAACAATTAGTTCGTAAGGACCACCGTTATATAACCATTCATCTAAAGAAGCAGCTTCCCAGATAGGGTAGAAGTGAATACCGATGGCTGCTGAACTAGGAATAACAGCACCAGAGATAATATTGTTTCCATATAACAAAGAACCAGCAACTGGTTCACGGATACCATCAATATCTACTGGAGGTGCAGCAACGAATGCAATGATGAATACAGATGTAGCAGTTAATAGTGTTGGAATCATTACTACACCGAACCAGCCAATATAAAGGCGGTTTTCAGTGCTAGTAATCCAAGTACAAAAACGTTCCCACAGGCTTGCGCTTTCGCGTCTTTCTAAAGTAGCAGTCATAATTAATTATATTTTTTTAGGATCAATAGAGATACTTCCCAAGTAAGCATACTTGTTAGAGATATTATTACAATAAGTACTATTTAATGTAAAGTATTTGGGTTAGAAAAATTTTTAGTTCAGTAAGTTTGTGAATTAGCATTTATATTAAGAAATAAATTAATTAAATCTTATTATTAGTAAGTATATATTATAATATTAATAATATTATTCAGGTCAATAGTCTTGTTAATTTTTACAGTATATGTCACATTTAAGTAGAATTAAAACAAATTTTTCAAACATAGAGGTATTAAAAAAAACATTAAGTGATTTAAATTTTAATTACATTTTAAGTGAAGAAAATGCATCAAATATAGATATAGCTAATTCTAATCAAATCAAATATTTCAATGTATTTAATAACATAGTTAATAAAAAAACTTTATTTGAATTTATATGGGATGGTTACGAATATAATTTTGTTGCTGATTTCAATTTATGGCACTTAGAAATAAGTATGGATTGTTTCTTAGAAAAATTGACTCAACAGTATGCTTATAATATTATATTAAGCGAAAGTGTTATTAGCGGATTTAATGAAAAACATCATATTTTAATGAAAGATGGGTCAATTAAAGTAGTTATGGAAAAATGGAATGATTAAAGAGGTTTAGAAAAAAAACTTTATATGCGGACGGAGAGACTTGAACTCTCACGAGATACTCTCACTAGAACCTAAATCTAGCGTGTCTGCCAATTCCACCACGTCCGCTTTTTCGTATAGTCAAACCATTATAGCAAAGTAATACATAATAAACAAGTTTTTTTTTTAGTTATGTTTTTTCACTTGTATATTTTACATAATTGAGTTATATTATACTGATATCCTGTTACTTGTATTCCTCAGTAGCTCAGTGGTAGAGCGGTCGGCTGTTAACCGATTTGTCGTAGGTTCAAATCCTACCTGGGGAGATATATTAATGTTATTTCTAGCTATTAACATTAATTGATAATTGTAGTTTATAAATTAAAAATTATTAGTTTAAATAATTAGTCATATGTCATTTATTTTTAATCTTTGGTATCAGTATGAGGTATTCTTATATAATTTAGAGCAACAAATAGCTTCTTTTTTATTTTTAGAAATTACTGTTATAAAACCTGTAATAATATTAGTGCTGTTTTTTTCTGGTATTCTCACGAGTTTAACGCCTTGTTTCATTTCTATAATTCCTTTAAGTATCTCTTATATAAACTCTAATTATAATGGATATAACCATAAAAATGTCCTTCTTTTAGGTATATTGACAAGCCTATTTATTATAATTTTTTCTACAAGTTTTGCAAACTATGGTTTTTTAATTTTTTTTAAACATATTCCATTTATATCCTTTTTTATTTTAATGATAATAGCATTGGATTTATTACAAGTGCTAAGTTTATCCAATTATTTTAATTCTTTGTATTTAAATAAGTTAAGTACAGATAGTTTTTATAATAACTCAATATTTAAAAGCTATTTTACAGGATGTATTATTGGTTTTACGACAGCGCCTTGTAGTAGCCCAATAATTTTGCTTATTAATTTTTGGTTACATCATTCTAATCAAGCTTTATTTTCATCTATTTATTTGATTATATATTTATTAGGATGCATTATTCCATTAATTCTTCTTTTTAATATAGTTTTAAATTACTTACAGTTATATATATTAACATATATTTGGAATATTATTGTACCGTGTATGGGTTGCTTTTTATTAAGTATATCTACTTTTTTATTCTTAGATAAATTATTTGTTTAAATTTGTATACAAAATTTTGTTATTATTGTATTTATACTCTTATTCTAATTTAATAATTTATAAATGTTTATATATGAAACTATTACGCATTAAAAATATATTATGGAAATCTATTAAAAGTTTAGCAAACTTAAATTTTTCTATATTCACTTTGTTGTTAATTTCTTTTTGTATTATGTTAGGTTCAATTATTGAACAAGATCAGAGTATAAATTATTATCAAAATTATTATCCTATATACACCAATACTTTAAATTTTATCAATTGGAAGTTTATTATTTTTTTAGGCTTAGATCATTTGTATCAAACATGGTGGTTTATTTTAGTCTTAAATATTTTTGCTTTAAGCCTTACAATTTGCACTTTCTCTGTTCAATTACCTAGTTTAAAAAATGCACGTCGTTGGAAATTTTTTCATAATATAAAAAGAATTAATTCAGATAATCAGATTCATAATTTGTTTGATGAGACTAGTAATTCTTATATTAACATGATTTATTCATTGGTTTACTACAATTTTTATGTATTCCATAAAAAATATCATATATATGCTTATAAAGGTTTAATCGGCCGAATAGCTCCTATATTTGTACATATTAGTATTATTATTACTTTATTTGGCTCTGTTTGTAGTTTATTTTTAGGTTATACTGCACAAGAAATGATTGTAAATGGTGAGCTTTTTCATGTAAAAAATATTATCCATTCTGGGTTTTATAGTAACTTAGATACAAATTTTGTTTGTAAAATTGATGATTTTTTTATTGATTATAATAAAGATCGTTCTATCAAACAATTTTTTTCAAAGTTATCTTTATTGAATAACCGAGGGCAATTAATTATAAATAAAATAATCTCTGTAAATTCACCCTTAAAATTTAAAGGCTTTACATTTTATCAAACAGATTGGAATATAGATTCATTAAGATTAAAGGTTGGTGCTTCTAATAAGCAAATAATTCAAAAAAAATTAATATCAATTAATATAAATAATAAGCCATGTTGGTTATGTAAATTACCTATAGATATTGATAAACAAATTTTTATAGTAGTCTTTGATTTAAAAGATAAAATCTTTATCTTTGATATTGACGGATCTATTATAGATAGTATTTTAATAAATGAATCTCTATATCTAAATGATACTTCTATTTCTATTCAAAATATTATGTTAGATACAGGGTTACAAATAAAAATAGATCCAGGTGTTCAAATTATTTATTTAGGTTTTTTTATATTAATGTTTAGTACTATAATAAGTTATATTTCTTATTCTCAAATTTGGATTTGTATTATTTGCAATGTGTTAAATTTTTCTGGATCTACTAATAGAGCTATTTTCTTTTTTGAGGAAGATATTGCTAAAATTAATACTATTTATCGTAGTTATACTTTTATTAAAAATTAATTGAAGTAATTGTATTTTTATTCTAGATATTAAATCTCTGTTTTTCTTTATAAGAAAAATTAAAGAGGATATTAATCTTTTGAGAAAATTAATTTTAAGCTCGCTACACTTGAGAGAAAAAGGTCTTTATAAATTTTAGCTAATTTAATAATATAATAAATTCATACTTTAATCATTGTAATGCTTTAGCATTGAAGTATTGTAATCTAAATAGAACTAAATTACTTGATAAGTTATGATTTCCTTAATTATACTATATTAGTATTTATCAAAAATACAAACTATTAAATCTAGTAGTTTTATAACTTAATTGATGAAAAGTAAAAATATTCTCATACGATTATTTAATCTATACTTTATTTTCTGCATATAAGTAAATTATATCAAAACATAAATCTATAAAATAATTTTTTATATATAATTTAAGATTAATTATATTGAAGTTATATACTATAGTCTTTATCTAAATAGCTATAATTTTTATAAATATAAAAAATTATTAATTATTCTTTGACCTTCTTTAGTCCATAGGCTTTCTGGATGAAATTGTACTCCCCGAAGTTTATTATGTTGCTTATGTTGACATGCCATAATAGTTCCATCATTTGTCCAAGCAGTTATTTCTAAATTCTTTGGCAAATTATGCTTATCAATTATTAAGCTATGATATCTTGTTGCAATAAAAGGATTTGGCAAGGAATTAAATAGATCTTGATCATTATGAAAAATATAACTTGTTTTCCCATGAGTTGGAATCTGTAACTTTTTTATTGTTGCTCCATATATATAACCTATTGTTTGATGGCCTAAACAAACCCCTAATATAGGTATTGTATTTGAATATTTATTCAATATATCTAAACATACGCCTGAATTTTGTGGATTGCCTGGACCAGGAGATAAAATAATATGTGTTGGGTTGAGTGTAATTAAATTATTTAAAGATATTTCATCATTTCTTATAACTTTTATCGGAAATTTAGATTGCCCTATATATTGTACTAAATTTTGTGTAAAACTATCATAGTTATCTATTATTATTACCATAAGTTTCATTATTAAATATGCTAATTTTGTATATGTTAAGTAAATTGAAGGAGAATTATAATTTATTTATAGATTAATCCTTCGATTGGAGAGCTAGGTTCTCCTATTTTTTGTTTTTGCATTCTACCCGCTAAATAACAATTTCTACCAGCCATTATAGCTGATTGCATTGCTGAAGCCATTAATTCTGGTTGTTTTGACTTAGCTATTGCTGTATTCAATAAAACCGCTGATGCACCTATCTCCATTGCTTGATTTGCTTCACTAGTTGTTCCTATGCCAGCATCAATAATAACAGGTATATTGGTATTATCTATAATTATTTGTAAATTATTTATATTTTGTAAACCTTGACCAGATCCTATAGGTGAACCTAAAGGCATAATTGTTGCGCATCCGATATCTTCTAATTGTTTAGCTAATACAGGATCTGCACTAATATAGGGCAAAACCGTAAAATTTTTTTTTACTAAATATTCTGCAGCCTTTAGTGTTCCTATTGGATCAGGTAATAAATGGTCTGAATCAGAAATGACTTCTAGTTTAATAAAATTATTATCTATTTGTCCAATTTTTTTATTAATCTCCTTACTTAATGAAGCTATTTTAATCGCCTCTTCGGCAGTCTCACATCCAGCAGTATTAGGAAGTAGCCAAAGTCTTTCCCAATTTAGTCCATCAATTAAATTACTTTTTCCTATGTTTTTTGCATATTGTGCTCTACGAATAGCTACTGTTATTATAGATGCCTTACTAATTTCAATACTATTTTTTGCTTCTTTTAAATTTTTATATTTTCCTGTACCTAACATTAGCCTTGATTTAAAAGATTTATTTCCAATTATTAGTTTGTCTTTTATTTGTAATAAGCTATTATATCTATATGATTCTTTTAATAATTTGTGTGCCATATATGAATTTTTGTTGTAGAATTAATATTTGATATGACTTTTTATGTTATTCCATAAATATTCTCATTTTTAGTTATTATATATATAAATTATATTATTATGCTTAATTATATACCATCTTGGATAATTAGTATGGTACTCATAATACTAATTAGCGTTTTATTTTATCAAATTTATTTTAGCATTATTAACGCGTATTCTGATGATAAAAATCGTATTACAGTTGTAGATAAGTTGGGATCTATATTGCCTTATGCTTTGCCATTATTAGAAGGCTTACAAAACTTTGGACAGCAAATTTTGCCAGATTATCCTTTCAGCTTAATGAGTTTGTATAAAAAAACTTTAATGCCATTTGTTATTTTCTATGTAACTCATCCAGCATTAGCTTTTATTATTTTCTTTGTATTATATTATTTATTTGTTCGTGCTAAAAGTCCTATGCCTAATAGACCCTTTATTAGATTTAATGTATTGCAATCAATTTTATTATTTTTAATAAATTCGTTACTAGGTGCTACGTTTAGAGCACTACCAATAGAGTTTAGAGTAAGTATATATGGTTTAATGCTATGTAACACCTTATTCTGGTTTGTATTATCGACCATTATATATTCTGTTATTAAATCTATACAGGGCAAATACGCTAAAATACCTGTCATTTCTCAAGCTGTTAGAATACAAATTGATACTCAATAGATATAAAAACAGTATCATATCAAAAAATTATATATTAGATAAATTAGGAAAATATAGTAATGTTTTTAAATAATTATGAGACAATTTATATCTTGAAACCAGATGTTACAGATAACATCAATTTATCATTAGTAAACGATTATAAGTCTTTAATTAAACAAAAAGGAGGTAAAAATATTTTAGTTCAACATAGAGGGAGACGTCATTTAAGCTATAATATAACTCATTATTATGATGGTATTTACGTTCAAATGAATTATCAAGCTAATGGTAGTTTAGTTAAAACTTTAGAAAAGTCTATGCGTTTTAATAATAATATTATTAGGTATTTAACTGTAAAATGTAATACATTAAATAGTTTAACGACTTATTAGTTCAATTAATGCTAAATTTAATATTTTTTGCATAATATCAAATTATTCTTTTTGATTTATAAGATTTTATTATATTATTTATATATATTGTTAGTTCATTTATTAAAATTGAGGATAATTATATGATTAGTGATAGTCAAATTTTTGTTGCCTTGTTATTTGCTTTAGTATCTGCTATCTTAGCTATAAGATTAGGAACAGATTTATATCAGTAATGTTATACGTGATATTATTAGAAGGAATGTCGTTTAAGGTTTTAAGCGACTTTTAATAACAATATATACCAATAAAAAAATTATATTATATCTTTATTAGTGTAAATTATTAATATAAAAATAATAATTTTTTTAGTTGGTATTAATAGTTTAAATTAAAAAATTATAGTGAATAAAATACAAAATCAAGCTCGTCCTGTTTTTCCCTTTACAGCTATTATTGGTCAAGAAGAAATGAAATTGGCTTTAATTCTAAATGTAATTGACCCTAAAATAGGCGGCGTCATGATTATGGGAGATCGTGGTACAGGTAAATCGACTACAATTCGCGCTATAGCTGATTTATTACCAAAAATACAAGTTGCAGCAGATGATCTATTTAATTCTCATGTATCTGACTATGATTTAATGTCAGATATTATTAAGCAAAAAATAGAGAAAGGTATACAAATATCTACTGAATCTATTAAAGTGCCAATGATTGATCTACCTCTAGGTGCTACAGAAGATAGGTTATGTGGTACAATTGATATTGAAAAAGCTCTTAATGAAGGGATTAAAACATTTGAACCAGGTTTATTAGCAAAAGCAAATAGAGGCATTCTATATGTTGATGAAGTAAATCTATTAGATGATCATTTAGTAGATATCTTATTAGACTCTTCAGCCTCTGGTTGGAATACAGTAGAACGAGAAGGTATTTCAATTAGGCATCCATCTAGATTTGTGTTAGTCGGTTCTGGTAATCCGGAAGAAGGCGAATTAAGACCCCAATTGTTAGATCGTTTTGGTATGCACGCTGAAATACGTACAGTTAAAGATCCTTCATTAAGAGTCCAAATCGTTGAACAGCGGTCAGACTTTGATAAAGATCCTTACTCTTGTATTGAGAAGTTTGAAAAAAAACAAAGTAAGCTTAAAAATGATATTATTTTAGCCCAAGACAGATTATCTAATATAAATATTGATTATGACTTAAGAGTTAAAATCTCCGAGATTTGTGGTTTATTGAATGTTGATGGTTTAAGAGGTGATATTGTTACTAACAGAGCTGCAAAAGCCTTTGCGGCATATTATAATCATGATAAAGTAGACGTTAAGGATGTTAAAAAGGTTATCAAGCTGTGTTTACGCCATAGATTACGTAAAGATCCTTTAGATACTATTGACTCAGGGAGTAAAATAAGCCAAGTTGTTGATGATATACTTGGAAGTGAGTAAAAGTAATCTTATTAAATAAGATTTGTTATAGGCTCAGTAGGATTCGAACCTACATTAGAGACTTAGAAGGTCTCTGTCCTAATCCCTTAGACGATGAGCCCAATGCATTAATTTCATTGTATTTAGTTTGATTGGGCGGTACTGGATTTGAACCAGTGGCTACCTGCTTGTAAGGCAGGCGCTCTACCGCTGAGCTAACCGCCCTATACTTAACAAAGTATAATCAGTCTTGATATAAAAATCAAGTTTTTAATGACAACTTATTATTTATGTTAGTAATTTCATTAATATGCAGGAATATTTTCAAAAAATTTTTATAGTAGTTAAAGTAATATTTGGCTTATGTAATATATATAGTTTTTCACAAATTGATTTAACTATTTTATTAGAACAAATAATAATATTAACTTCAGCTTCTTTATCAACTACTATAATAACGGCTTTTTTTATAGGTTTAGTTTTCTCTTTACAAATAGTTAAAGAATTTTTATACCTAAATGCAATTAATTTAGTAGGGTCAGTTTTAACTATATCTTTTTTACGAGAATTATCTCCTGTTTTAACATCGGTTATTCTAATTGCTAAAATAGGATCTTATTTTACAGCTGAATTAGCGACAATGGTTGTAACAGAACAAATAGATGTATTATATATATTAGGGATTAATCCTATCAGTTATTTAATTATACCTCGCATAATTTCTTTAATTTTAATTTTACCTATTCTAAATTTCATTTCTTTTATTACGAGTTTATTAAGTTGTTCTTTTATTTGCTATATCTTATATAATATTGATCCTCAGATTTTTTTTATTTCTTCATTTTCATCTTTGTCATTAATAGATATTTTAAAATCTTGTTTTAAAACTATTATTTTTGGTTTTTTTATCTCTATAATTAGCTGTGTTTGGGGATTAACAACTAAAGGAGGCTCTAAAGGTGTTGGTAGTTCTACTACTTCGTCTGTAGTAACATCTTTATTAATAGTATTTATTTTAGATTTTATTTTATCTTATTTTATGTTTGATAATTTAAGTAGTTCACTTAAAATTTTCTAAATATAAAATAATTTAATTCTATCCATAGTTTATTAAATTTTTTCCAATTAGATAATATAATTTATATTTAAGCTTTTATATACTATTAATTCTTAAATTATTTAGATTCTTTTAAAGTATATTTATTTATTTATTATAAGAATATTGACTATATTATAAAATATAGAGCATATATATTACAATATTAACATATGCATTAATTAATATGTATTTTTATTGAATTTATTTTTTCTGTATTTTTAGCTAGGAGGTTAATTCATGTCAGGAGGATCAACGGGTGAACGTCCTTTTTCTGATATTATTACAAGTATTCGTTATTGGGTTATTCATAGCATAACTATTCCTGCATTATTTATTGCAGGCTGGTTATTTGTTAGTACTGGTTTGGCTTATGATGTATTTGGAACACCTAGACCCAATGAATATTTTACTCAAGATCGTCAGCAAGTGCCTCTAGTTAATGATCGTTTTAGTGCAAAGCAAGAGCTAGAAGATTTAACGAAAGGTATTTAATTAAACAATATTTATTATATTATGACTAAAAGAAGTTCAAATCAGCCAATATCGTATCCAATTTTTACATTTAGATGGCTAGCTATACATGGTTTAGCTATCCCTACTATATTTTTTTTAGGTGCTATCACATCTATGCAGTTTATTCAAAGATAGGAGATAATTTTATTATGAGTGGTCCTAATCCTAATAAGGAACCTGTTGAATTAAATCGTACATCTTTATTTTGGGGATTATTATTAATTTTAGTACTAGCCGTTTTATTTTCTAGTTATTTTTTTAATTAGTCTATAGTCTAGTACTTGAATTTAAATAGTGAGTATTAGATAAATAAATTTGCTATTTATTTGATACATTTAATGGATGAATTAAATTTTATAAGTGGGTCTTGGAGATATAAATAATATGACAAATACAGGTAGAATTCCTTTATGGTTAGTAGCTACTGTAGGTGGTATAGCTGCAATTACAGTCTTAGGAATTTTCATTTATGGTTCTTACTCTGGAATTGGTTCTTCTTTATAAGGGAAAATGAGTTGAAGATAAGCATTGTATAATATATAAAAGTAGTATAATTAAGTAGCTTTTAATTATATATTTTATTGTATTTATACGAGAATATATTTAATAAGATTAAACCACCTTTAATAAACATTTTATTAGGTGGTTTATGTAATCTATTTATTATTTTATATATATTTTATGAGATATTATCTTCTTCAATATATAAAAAAAGTAATGCCATGCTTAAGCCAGGGAAAATGATACCAACTAAAGGTACGAGTATTGATGGTAGATATGATGCTGTCATTATTTAAATTTGATAAAATAAAACTTTTATTAATAATATAAATATTATTATATGGTATTTTAGAGTAGTGAGATAATAATTTTAATATTTTGCTTATTATATATTTAATTAATTACTTATTGATAAAAATATATAATTTCAATAATTTAAAATTAACTTTATATAAATAATTTTGAACTGAGTCATTAAGAGTTTATGAATAATATTATTTATCAAAATATGCCTGAAAATTTTGAAGCAATGCGTAAATTTTCTGAAGCTTATGCTCAAAAAACTGGTACATACTTTTGTTTAGATATGAGTGTAACGGCTGTTGTTATTGAAGGTTTAGCAAAACATAAAGATACTTATGGTGCACCGTTATGTCCTTGTCGTCATTATGATGATAAATTGACAGAAGTTGCAAATGCTTACTGGAATTGTCCTTGTGTACCAATGAGAGAGAGGAAAGAATGTCATTGTATGTTATTTTTATCAAAAGAAAATGAATTTGCTAGTAGTAACCAGCAAATTGATTCGAGTAATTTATTAAAATTTATCGATTAATAGCTAAGATTATTATTTTATTTCTTATAAAATCTATTTAGCTATGTTTTACTTCTGTTAGTATTAAATATGTTATAGATTGCTTTTTTTTAGGTATAGTAAAATGATTACAGCTGGTCCTACAAAAATAATAATACTAAGTGATACTAGTTGACCAATTACTTGCCAATTAATCATGAATTTATTCCTTAATTTAATTACAAATATTATATTTATCTATATTAATTATAGTCTTTATATGTTTTTATTTAATAAAAATATTAAATATATTCTTAATCTTTAATTATTTTTCATAAAAAAAATTAATAGTTATATGATTTATTTAATTAATTTTTTAATTTTATATATATCCACATTTTTTTTTATATAAATAGTAATATGCTTCCATCGAACTATTGATTGCATATTTTTATCTTTTTGATTCATCTTATTAATTATTTTAATTAAACTATTATGGTTTATAAGTAAATAAAAATTATGATAAATAAAGAGTTGAATTATTCTTGTTTGTATACTTATATGTTTTTGTTTAATTAATTGATAATTTAATGCTATACAGTTTTTATCTTTATTGTTTATATATAATTTTATAACTTTTTGTTTAATATACTCATGGTCGTAATAACAAGTCTTTAAAAAATGAGTTATATTGTGTTCAGCTTTTTGATTGATATATTTTTTTAAATAAGGTATTAGTTCATTTCTAATTCTATTTCTTTGAATATGATAATTATAGTTAGTTATATCAGACCAAACAGGTAAATAATATTGTCTACAAAAAAAATTTATCTCGATGCGGCTGATCGAAATAAGTGGCCTAAAGATATTAATGTTTTTGCATAAACGTCGATGTAAATTTAATCCTGTTGCTCCTTCAATACTAGTTCTTCTTATTAAATTTTGAAGAAAAGTTTCTATTTTATCTGTTTTAGTATGCGCTGTTATAATAGCTTTAAATTTATATTGAATTGCATGATGAATAATTATATGGTACCTATGTATTCTGGATATATTTTCAGATAATGCTGCTTCTTTTATTTGATAGATATATATTTTTTTTTTTTTATATTTTAAATAATTAATAATATGCTCTATTTGTTTTTCACTATCTATTTTCCATTGATGGTCTACATATATATATGCAATTTTTTTTATAAAAATATTTTCTTTTTCTAAATGTTCTATTAGGTTTAGTAAACATATAGAATCTTGCCCTCCTGAAATGGCAATTAATATAGAATTTATTCTATATTTTTTTATAATTACTTTAATAGTTTTATTAAAATATTGATTGATATCATTTCTCATAAAAATAATTATTTTAATTTTTTTATATTGCTATTCTTTTATTATTATGTTAATAATACAAGTATACGGGTTGCTAACTCAATGGTAGAGTACTCGGCTTTTAACCGATTAGTTCCGGGTTCGAGTCCCGGGCAGCCTAATTATATATAGTTCTTTAAAATTAACCATTTTTATTTTAGAAAAATAATATTAATACCCATGAAATTAATTTCTACAATTTTAAATAATAAGCGTCAAGATATAAATTGTGCTTTGATCCCATTTATAACAGCTGGTTATCCTAGTTTTAGCAGTAGTATTGAAGCAATTTATACTTTAGATCGTGAAGGAGCAGATATTATTGAATTAGGGGTACCATATTCAGATTCTTTAGCAGATGGACCTTTAATTCAATATTCTTCTAAAGTAGCGTTAAGCCAAGGTATTTATATTGAAGAAGTCTTAAATATTTTAAAAATTGTTACGAATAAAGTAACTTCTCCTATCATCATATTTACTTATTATAATCCTATTTTAGTTAGAGGCTTAGATAAATTTATTATGGAAATATCATCTTCTGGGGCTAAAGGTTTAATGATTCCGGACCTACCTATTGAAGAAACAGATTATATGATATGCTTGTGTTCATTTTATAAAATTGAGTTAATTTTATTTATTGCTCCTACGAGTTCTCATACGAGAATTTCTAGCATTATAGATAAATCTCCTGGTTGCTTGTATCTCGTTAGTAGTACAGGTGTAACTGGCATGAGGCACAATATTAACTATAATTTAAATGAGTTATCAGATTATATCAAATTACAAACGAATAAATTAGTGATGATAGGCTTTGGAATATCTAATACTAGCCAGGCATCAGAATTCTCTCAATGGGATATTGATGCAATAGTTATAGGTAGTGCATTTATAAAAATTTTATCTAATCAAGATTTAAGTACTTCAGATATGATGCTAGAATTAGGTATTTTTTGTAATAGTATTAAATTAGCTATTAATATGAAAAATAATAATTAATCTTTATTACTTAAAATATTGTATACATACCCCCAGGGGAATTCGAATCCCCGTTACCTCCGTGAAAGGGAGATGTCCTAGGCCTCTAGACGATGGGGGCTATTTAGTTTACCAAAATAGATTAAACAATTTTTTAATTTATGTCAACCTTTTATAATTATTCTAAGTAAGTTCATTAATTATTAAGCGTGAACGCATAATTAAATATATTACAGTTTGTCTGATATTAGTAACCATATTTATAAATAAATTAAAAGCTTCATTTTTATATTCTATTAATGGATCTTGTTGTCCATAACTTCTCCATGCAATATATTCTTTTAATAGAGTCATCTTTTCTAAATGTTCTTGCCAAGCTTGATCGATTTGTTGTAATAAATAATATTTTTCTAATTTTCTAATTAATCCAGGTCTTAATTGTTCTAAATAGCTTTCTCTTAAATCGTAGCTAACTCTTAATTGTTCATATAAAAAAATTTTGATTTCTATTAAATTAAGTTTTGTCAACTCAATTATATTAAAAGTTATTTTAATATTTAGCAATTGAAAAATTTGTTCTAATATATTGATTTTTGTATTTTGTGAAATTTTATATGATGTATATAACATTTCATCTATTGTATTTTCACCATATTCTATTATACAGTCTCTAGTAAAAGTAGATTCTAGAATTTTCTTTCTTTCTGTATATATTGCCTGTCTCTGGTTGTTGATGACTTCATCATATTCAAATAATTGTTTACGAATTTCATAGAAGTATCCTTCAACTTTTTTTTGAGCAGAGTTTAAGCTTTGGCTTAATACAACAGATTCAATTGGTATATTTTCATCTATTTTTAGTGTATTCATTAGTTGTTCTATTTTTTCTCCGCCAAAAATCCTAAAGAGATTATCTTGTAAACTTAAAAAAAAGCGAGAGGTGCCTTGATCACCTTGTCTACCAGATCTACCTCTTAATTGGTTATCTATTCTTCTTGATTCATGTCTTTCTGTACCAACTACATATAATCCCCCTAATTTTAGTATATCTTTTTTTTCTTTTTCGCATAAAAATTTGAATTTATTTAAAATCTTATTATATACATCATAATTATTTTTATCTTCAATTTTATTGAATGTTTTTTGGCTAATAATTCTATCTATATACGAGTCAATATTTTTCAAGTCAATATTTTGTTTAAAAAAATTAATATTAATACTATTCAATAATTCTTTTATTTCTAATAATGTATTTTCTTCATAATTTATTTCAGTTTTCTTATATTGTTCTAATATATGTGATATTAATATTATTTTTGTCATTGTATAGGGATTACCGCCTAGTATTATATCTGTCCCTCTCCCGGCCATATTGGTAGATATAGTAATGGAGTATTTTTGACCAGCTTGACTAATGATTTCTGCTTCTCTATCAGTATTTTCTGGTTTTGCATTTAATAAATTATATGGAATATTTAATTTATCTAACATTATTGCTAGTAGTTCCGATTTTTCAATATTTGTAGTTCCTATCAATGTTGGTCTACCAAGTTTATACATATCAAAGCATTCATTTGCAACAGCTTCCCATTTATTATATTCTGATTTATATACTAAATCAGGTAAGTCTTGTCTTTGGCATTTTTTATTAGTAGGTATATCTATTACTTGTAGTTTATATATCTTATAAAATTCTGCTTCTTCTGTTTTTGCCGTCCCTGTCATTCCACATAGTTTTTGATATAATAAAAATAAATTTTGATATGTAATTGATGCTAATGTTTTATTTTCTGCTTGTATTTGTATATTTTCCTTAGCTTCAATAGCTTGATGTAAACCATCACTCCATCTACGTCCTTCCATTACTCTTCCAGTAAATTCATCAACAATTATAATTTGCCTGTTTTTTATAATATATTCTTTATTTTTTATAAAAAGCTCTTTTGCTTTAATCGCATTAATTATATACTTAATCCATGAGTTATTAATGTCATATAAGTTTTTAATTTTTAATATTTTTTCGCAAGCAATTATTCCTTCTTCACTTAGAATAATATTTTTTGACTTTTCATCTATTTCATAATGAAGTTTATTCATTAAACGATTAGAGAGATCTTTTGCTTTTATATATTTTTCACTACTAATCTCAGCAGTCCCTGAAATAATTAAAGGTGTTCTTGCTTCATCTATTAATATAGAATCTACTTCATCTATAACTGCATAGTTAAATGTTCTCTGCACAATCTCATATTTATCAATAGCCATATTATCTCTCAAATAATCAAATCCAAGCTCACTATTCGTGATATATGTAATATCACATTGATACTGTGTTTTTCTATCGATATAATTAATATTTGGTATAACTAGACCAATACTCACATCAAGATATGCACAAATTTTTTTTGCAAGTTTAGAATCTCTTTTAGCTAAATAATCATTAACTGTAACAATATGTACTCCTTTTTTAATTAGAGCATTCAAATATGCTGGCAGAATTGCAACTATAGTTTTTCCTTCGCCTGTTTTCATTTCTGCAATATTACCATAATGTAGTATTATTGCGCCTAATATTTGTACATCAAATAAGAGAAGGCCTGTAGCTCTTCTAATTGCTTCTTTTGCTGTTGCAAAAACTTCAGGCAATAAATTATTAAGACTTATATTCTCTTTTTGTAAAGAATGATTAAATTTTTTAGTTTGCAGCTTTAATTCTATATCACTATATTTTCTTAATACTGGATCTAAATTATTAATTTGATTAATAATTTTTGTATACTTATATATAGGATTAGATGATAAAAAATTGAACATAATATGTGGTATATATTATAAAAGTTTATATTTTTAATAGAATAAATTTAAAATATCTGGTGAAAAAAATTCTTGTATAGTAACGCATGATATATGGTTATAATATAAAGTGTATTTTCTTCCCCATAGTGCTTTAATATTTGGTTTCGTTAATTTTTTTTCTATCTCTTTAGAATAGCCATAGTATATTTCATGTATTTGCTTATATATATCTATTTGTGATTCAATTAATGATGTGCCTATAGGTTGATTTTTTATCATAGGTGAGTCAATATTTTTTAGATATTTCATTAACCAAATTGATCTTGCAAAAATGAATTTCGTATATATTGAGTTTTCCAACCATACGCATCTTATATTTCTATTTAAGTTTTTAGAAATATTATTTGTTTTTTGACACATCTTTATATTTATTTTTTTATTATCTAAAGAATGTAAAGTTTGTGTAAATGAGCCTTCATTCATTAAGATTAGCTTCCATTCAAAAGGTATTAAATTAGATAATTTACTATCTAAAGATTCTATTCTTTTTTTTGGTAAAATAAGTATAGAGTGAAAATTATAGAATGTATAAATATAAGTGGTCATTTGATCATTTTACATAGTCATATTTTATATCAATGTTTTTATATTATTTTTAGTAATTAATGATTCTCCATTCATTTCTTTTGGTATCTTCAAGTTTAATATGTCTAAAATTGTTGGTGCAATATCTGCTAATGATCCATAATTTTTTAATTCATTCTCAAGCATTGCTTTATTATCAATTAAAATAAAGGGAACCATATTTAAACTATGGGATTTGCATGGCTTATTATCTTCATCTATCATGTAATCTGCATTTCCATGATCGGCGGTAATGATTAATTTAATATAGCTATTATCTATTTTATTTAATATTTTTTTTATACATTTATCTATAACTTCAATTGCTTCAATTGTTGACTCTAAATTGCCCGTATGTCCTATCATATCTGGATTAGCATAATTCACAATAATAAGTTGATAAATATTTTTATCAATAGCTTTAATTATACTTTCTGTAATTTTATAAGCTGACATTTCAGGTTGTAAGTCGTATGTTTCTACTTTAGGACTTGGAATTAATTCTCTATCTTCTCCAGGAAAAGGTTCTTCTATACCTCCATTGAAAAAATATGTTATATGCGCATATTTTTCTGTTTCTGCTAGTCGTAATTGTTTAAATCCATAGCTAGAAATAATTTGACCTAAAAAATTTGTTTGATTTTGTGAAGGAAATACCAAAGGTATATTTAAACTTGAGTCATAGTTAGTAAATGTTGTAAATATTAAGTTTTCAATCTTCTTTGTTTTAAAGCCTTTAAAATTTTTCTTAGCTAGTGAATGCAATAGTTGCCTAATTCTATCGGGCCTGAAATTAAAAAATAAAATTCCATCATTATTTGAGATTTTGCCTATTTTTACTCTTGTTGGTGGAATAAATTCATCAGAAATATTATTTTTATAGTATTCATCTATAATTTTAATACAATCAGTTGTATTTTCAATAGAGCCATCTTCCGTTAAAATATTATACGCTTTTTCTGTTCTTGACCATCTACAATCTCTATCCATACTATAATATCGTCCACTTATAGTACAGATATTAATTTGATGATCGTTTTTGATATATTCTAAGATGTCTTTAATAAATTTGGTTGCTATTTTAGGAGAAGTATCTCTTCCATCTGTTATTAAATGTAAGCATACAGAGTTTTTATACTTTTTAATCATAGTAATTAAAGCTTTTAGATGATTTATGTGTGAATGGACACCTCCATCTGAGCATAATCCTATAACATGAATTTTTGATTGTCTTGCTTCTATTGTTTGACAGAGATTATGAATATTCTGATTATTAAAGAATTCTTTTGCTTCTATTGATTTTCCAATACGTACTAAATCTTGATCAATTACTCTACCTGACCCTATAGTTGTATGACCAACTTCTGAATTTCCCATTTGTTTATCTGGTAGTCCAACATCTATACCAGAAGCACTTAACAAAGCATGGGGATATTTATTCCATATTGTATCAATTGTTGGCGTATTTGCTAGTTTGATGGCATTACCTTTTGTTTCTTCTGAATATCCCCAGCCATCTAAAATTGTTAGTATAATAGGATATATTGGTTCATTATGCATAAAAATTAAAGCAAGGATTCCATTTTATTAATTATTTATTTAATGAGAATAAAAAAATGTTTAAATAATTATATTTATGTATGTTTGATTATTGTATTTGATATTTATTTCGCTAAAAAAACTAGAAATATATTATATTATCTATTAATTATATCATACTTCTAGCTGAATTTAGTATTTTACAATAATGATTAAGAATAAATATATTACTATTTTAGCTTAATACATTAATTGCATAATTCAAATATGTATTAGCTTCACTTGCTGCTTGGCCAGATAAGCCATGACTATTTTTCATATAATCAATAGCTTCAATATACCAACTTGGTGATAGCTCAAAACTACGATTAATTTCTTCTAACCCAGCGACTAAATATTCATCCATTGGACCAGTTGCCCCAACAATTAAGCAATAAGTTGTCATTCTTAGATAGTAACCAATATCTCTTGCACATTTAGCTTTACCAATAGCGCTAGAAGCATAAGTAGGTCCAGGCATTTGAGTTACGTATGGGAATTTCGTATAAACAGCTTGAGCAGCTCCTGTAATTAATCTTTGTGCATTACTAGTTAATACTTTGGCAGCTTCTAAGCTTGCAGAAGCTCTTTGATATCTCCCATTTATTGATTGTAATTCTCCATTACTTAAAAATCTTCCTTGGCTATCTGCTGATGCAATAGCTTCTGTAATAGGTGTTTTCATGTTTAAACTATGATTCCTTATATTTTATTATTTGATTAGTAGCATATTATTAGCTTAATATTTATTTTACACTACTGCTGCTGCTGCTCTATCAAAATATACACTTAGCTCGGAAGTTAGTGAACTGCAGTCTCCTAATGGTACTCCATTTAAATCATTTGCTAATGCAACAGATGCTTCTTTCATCTTCTGTATAGCAACAGCAACAGAAGCTCCTGGTGTTCCTAAAGCTTGGTATGTTTCTCTTAAGCCGTTCAAGCATCTGTCATCTAAAACACTAGAGTCTCCAGCAATTAGAGCATAACTGACATATCTTAAAACAATTTCCATATCCCTTAGGCATGCTGCCATTCTTCTACTCGTATAAGCATTACCACCAGGTTGAACTAATTGAGGTTGTTCTGCAAATAATGCACGCGCAGAATTTGTTACTATTGCAGACGCGTTAGAATTAATTTTATTGACAGTATCCAATCTTTTATTACCTTCTGCTACAATAGATTCTAAAGCTTCTATTTGTTTATTACTCAAAAATTCACCTCTAGCATCAGCTTGAGCTACAACTTTGGCAAATGCATCTAACATTTTTATCTCCCTTAATTTTAAATTGAAGATTATTTAAATTATTAATAACTTATTATTTTACAAGGTTATTATATTATAAGAGAATGTACTTCTTTTATTAAAAAATATTAAAAGTAAGTCTATCTATAACTTTTTTATTCGCTTAAAATTTCTGGTTCTGTTATTTCATCTATCATTTCAAGAATGGCTCTAACTATAGGCTTATTAATAGGATCATCAATAATATCTATATCTTCATACTTGCGTCTTTTTGCACGGTTTGCAACCTGTATAGTTATTTTATATCTATTATTAGCGAGTTCTAATAATTCTTCTGTCTTATATATTATATATTTCAAATCTATTTTATTAGATTCATTATACTTTTTCATCATTGAAATGTTCCTTTATTAATATTTATAAAATATATACTGATAATTTATGTTATGAATAAGCTTTATTATATTTTTAATTGTTAGTTTATAATTCTGCATATTTTATCTAAATATGTGTAATACTATAGCAATAATATTAAAAATATTAAATATCTATTTACTAATTATTTTTTGTTATATGTTTACTCTTTTAATTAGTTTTTATATACATTGATTAATCCTTTTTATATATTTTTAATTAAGTAGTTACATTAATTATATAAATATATACTTCTTTATTTTAGAATTATCAAAAAAAAATATATGCAAGCATCAAGATATTTTACTTATAAATTGGGTCATAGCCAAGGATACTCTTTTATTACTAATGAAAGAGATGCATGTGGAGTTGGTTTTATTGCTCAAGCTAATGAGAATTCATCTCATTATACTGTTACAGAAGCGCTCCACGCATTGAAATGTATGGAGCATCGCGGTGGTTGCAGTGCCGATAATAAATCGGGTGATGGAGCTGGAATTACTACGCAAATTCCATGGAATTTATTTCAATCAGATTGTTCAAAGTTTTTTAAGAATCATCTTACAACAGAGTTTTGTGGCGTAGCAATGGTATTCATGTTACCTAAATATCTTAATGAAATTAAGAATATTTTTCAGTGGGTTTTAGATGATTATCAAATAAAGTTACTTGGTTGGAGAGACGTTCCTGTTAACTCATGTATTCTTGGTAATAAAGCAAAAGAGAATGAGCCCCTTATTATGCAGTGTTTTATTCAAGCTTCTAAAAATCAGTCGGATAATTTAGAGCAAACTTTATACTTAGTTAGAAAAAAAATAGAAAAACTCGTGAATAGTACAGATTTTGATATTCATAAAAATTTTTACATTTGCTCTTTTTCAACTCGTATAATCGTGTATAAAGGCATGGTTCGTTCAGAAGCTTTATCTTTATATTATAAAGATTTGTCTAATTTATTATACATTAGTAATTTTGCTATATATCATAGAAGATTTAGTACAAATACAATGCCTAAGTGGTCATTAGCTCAACCAATGCGTTTTATTGCCCATAATGGAGAAATTAATACTTTACTTGGTAATTTAAATTGGATGAAATCTAAAGAATCATTATTTAGATTTAAAAATTTAAAAAAATTTAACGATATTTTAAGTCCCATAACTAATTTCGAAAATAGTGATTCTGCTAATTTAGATTCAGTTATTGAGCTATTAATTCAGTCTGGCAAATCTCCTCAAGAATCATTGATGATTTTAATACCAGAAGCTTATAGAAATCAACCTTCTTTAAATTCTTTTCCTGAGATTATTGATTTTTATGAGTATTACAGTCATCTACAAGAACCTTGGGATGGTCCAGCCTTAGTTGTTTTTAGTGATGGCAACATTGTTGGAGCTACTTTAGATCGTAATGGTTTAAGACCAGCTAGATATATAACTACTCGTGATGGAATAGTTAGCCTTTCTTCTGAGGCTGGTGTATTAAACATTGATAATAATAATGTTTTGAAAAAAGGTAGACTTGGACCTGGAGAAATGATTTGTGTTGACTTAGTTAATAAAATTATTTTAGATAATTGGCTTATAAAAAAACAAGTTGCTCAAAAATTTCCTTATGGCAAGTGGTTAAATAATTATACTCAAAAAGTAGTTAATAAGAATTATATAAATAGTCTTAATTTGGATCTTATTGATATAATTCGTTTACATACAGCTTTTGGTTACTCCAATGAAGATGTTGAGTTAGTCATTGAACATATGGCTAGTTCTGCAAAAGAGCCAACATTTTGTATGGGTGATGATATTCCTTTAGCAATTTTGTCAACCAAACCCCATTTATTATATGATTACTTCAAGCAACGTTTTGCTCAGGTAACGAATCCATCTATAGATCCTTTAAGAGAGAGCTTAGTAATGTCTTTAGATACATATATTGGTCCTAAAGGTAATATGTTAGAACCAAATGACTCTATGGCTAAATTTATTAAGCTTAATTCTCCTATTTTAAATGAAAATGAGCTAAATGACTTATCCCAAAGTATTTTTAAAATATCTAAATTTAGTATATTTTTTGAAATTGATTCAGCTACCAATAATTTTGATAGTCAAATAAATAGTATTTGTCTAAAATGCGTTGATTCTATTAATAAAGGAGTAGAAGTAATTATTTTAACCGATCGTGTTGAGTCTTTAAAAAAGAATTATCTTTTTATACCTCCTTTATTAATTGTAGGATCCGTACATCATTATTTAATAAATAGACAGTTAAGGCATAGAGTTTCATTAATTATTGAAACTGGTCAATGCTGGAATACCCATCATTTTGCATGTTTAATTGGTTATGGTGCAAGCGCTATTTGTCCATATTTAGCATTTTTAACTGTAAGAAGATGGTGGTACAACTCAAAAACCCAAAATTTAATGAATAAAGGTAAATTAAATAAATTAACTATTGAAAAGTCGCAAGAAAATTATCGTTTAGCAATAGAAAAAGGCTTACTTAAAATTCTTTCTAAAATGGGTATTTCTTTACTATCGAGCTATCATGGTGCACAAACTTTTGAAATATTAGGCTTGGGTTCAGATATTATAGATATGGCTTTTTTAGGTACAACTTCTAGATTAGCAGGCATAACTTCTGAAGAGTTATTTAATGAATCATTACAAGTTTATAATTCTGCTTTTATTGCTAATTTACCTAAAAAATTACTTAATTTAGGTTATGTTCAGTATCGTCCTGGCGCAGAATATCATGTAAACAATCCACAGATGTCTAAAATCTTACATAAGGCTGTACGTAATGGAGATGCTGAATTATACAATAATTATAAAGAGTTATTAGTCAACAGAGAGCCTGTCAATTTAAGAGATTTGTTGATATTTTCTAGCTCTAAATCTTCTATTGATATCAATCAAGTTGAATCTGTTGAAGATATTTTAAAGCGTTTTTGTACTGGGGGAATGTCAATGGGTGCATTATCTCGTGAAACTCATGAAACATTAGCGATTGCAATGAATAGAATAGGAGGGAAATCAAATTCAGGAGAAGGAGGTGAAGATCCTATTCGATTTAATCCTATTACTGACATTAATTCAAATGGCATTTCAGAAAGTTTTGATCATCTAAAAGGATTGAAGTTGAATGATATCGCTAGTTCTGCTATTAAGCAAATAGCGTCCGGGCGTTTTGGTGTTACCCCAGAGTATTTAGTAAATGCTGAACAACTAGAGATAAAAATTGCTCAAGGTGCTAAGCCTGGTGAAGGAGGACAACTGCCTGGTAAAAAAGTTAGTAATTATATTGCAACTTTAAGAAACTGCAAACCAGGTGTTACCCTAATTTCTCCACCACCTCATCATGACATTTATTCTATTGAAGATTTAGCTCAGTTAATTTTTGATTTACATCAAATTAATCCGAATGCAAAAATTTCTGTTAAATTAGTTGCATCTATAGGCATTGGTACAATAGCAGCTGGTGTAGCTAAAGGTAATGCAGATATTATTCAAATATCTGGTCATGATGGTGGTACAGGTGCTTCTCCTCTAAGCTCAATTAAGCATGCTGGTGTTCCTTGGGAATTAGGATTAACAGAAGTGCATCAAACTTTATTAGATAATGAATTAAGAAACAGAGTTATTCTAAGAGTTGATGGTGGATTAAGAACAGGTAAAGATGTAGTTTTAGCAGCACTGATGGGAGCAGAAGAGTTTGGTTTTGGTACAATTGCTATGATAGCTACAGGTTGTGTGATGGCGAGAATATGCCATACTAATAATTGTCCTGTTGGTGTTGCAACTCAAAGACAGGATTTGCGTAATCGTTATCCAGGGATTCCAGCTGACTTAGTGAACTTTTTTATTTTTATAGCTGAGGAAGTTAGATCTATTTTAGCTGAATTGGGCTTTCATAACCTCCAAAGTATTATTGGTTTAACAAATTTATTGAAATCTAATAATTTTAAATTATCTAAAACAAATTACTTAAATTTAGATGTCTTATTAACGGAGCATAATCAATCTAATTATTTAAATTTTCATAATAGCATCCACAGTAATGGCGCTGTTTTAGATGATAATTTATTAAAAGATCAAAGTATACTTAATGCAATTAAAAATCAATTAAATGTTACTAAAGATATTTTAATTTATAATACTGACAGATGTGTTGGTGCTAGAATATCAGGGCTTATAGTTAAAAAATATGGTAAGAGTAAGTTTAATGGTAATTTACAATTCAATTTTAGTGGTGTAGCAGGGCAAAGTTTTGGTGCTTTTATTTCTAGTGGTATGTATTTACACTTAATCGGTGAAGCTAATGATTATGTAGGTAAAGGGATGAATGGAGGAGAAATTATTATTTGTCCTCCACCAGTAGTAGCTCAAGTAGTTTCTAATCATGTAATTATTGGTAATACATGTTTATATGGTGCTACGGGAGGTTATCTTTTTGCAAATGGTCAAGCTGGTGAAAGGTTTGCTGTTCGCAACTCAGCGGCTCAAGCTGTTGTAGAAGGTGTTGGTGATCATGCTTGTGAATATATGACTGGTGGTTTAATTGTAGTATTAGGACCTTCTGGCCGTAATATTGCGGCTGGTATGACAGGAGGATTAGCTTATTTTTTAGATGATAAGGATAACTTACTTCCCAAGGTTAACATGGAAATAGTTAAAATTCAAAAAGTTTTAACTAAAGAAGGTGAAGATCAATTAAAAAATCTGATAGAGTTATATGAAATTAAAACTAAGAGTTTAAAAGCTAAAATTATTTTAGATAATTGGAAAATTTCCTTGAATTCTTTTCGGCAAATAGTTCCTCCATCAGAAGAAAATAGTGCTTTTACAAATATTCAATATTCATCTTATTCAAGCATATTAAATTAAATTTTTATTTTTTAGTATTTAATTTTGTAATATATTATTATAATATGTCGTTGTTAAATTATATTATGCTAATATAGATATATTAGTTGTTTATCTAATTTATATTAAATTTTTAAACAATTATCTATTTAAAAGTAGTAATATCAATAACTTAAGGAATAGTTAAACCTAAATATGGCTCATAATGTAAAAGTATATGATACATGTATTGGATGTACACAATGTGTACGTGCATGTCCTTGTGATGTATTAGAAATGGTGAGTTGGGATGGCTGTAAAGCTTCGCAAATTGCATCAGCCCCTAGAACAGAAGATTGTATTGGTTGCAAAAGATGTGAAACAGCTTGTCCTACTGACTTTTTAAGTATTCGTGTTTATCTAGGTGCGGAAACAACTCGTAGTATGGCCTTAACTTATTAAATAATCAACTAATATAGATATAAATAAACCTAACATTTAGACAGAAATATATAACTTACTGTTTAATTCGTTAGTTTTTCAATTATATAATATGAACTAATCTTTTTTTTATTTATGGTATAATTATAAGTATTAATGAACATTAATTATTAGTTATTTTATGAATTTATTCAATAGAAAATTATTGATTCCTTTTAAGTCTAAAAAAATTTTTAAGGTAATTTGCGGCTTAAGTAATGTTAATATTAATGAATTAATTAATACCATTAAAGCTGCAGAATTAGCTAACGCAAATTATATTGATCTTGTTGCCAATACAAAAATAGTATCTATTGTAAAAAATATTACAAATTTACCAATATGCGTATCTTCTATTGATCCTATTGAGTTATATAATTGTATTTTAGCAGGTGCTGATTTAGTTGAAATTGGTAATTTTGATAGTTTTTATAAAAAAAATATTTTATTTTCTCCATCTCAAATTTTAGAATTAGCTAAAGAAACTCGTAGATTGATTAAAAGTAAAGATATCTGTGTTACGATACCATATACATTAAAATTAATTGAACAAGTATCTTTAGCTAAACAATTAGAAAGTATAGGTATAAATATTATACAAACAGAAGGTTGCAATATTTATAATTCAAATAGTTATAGTAGTAAAAATAGTCAAATAATGAAATCAGCAATTAATGCATCTTATTCTTTATGCTCAACTTACGTAGTATCAAATTCTGTCAATATTCCTGTTATTACATCATCAGGTCTTGATCTTATATCTAGTTCAATAGCTTTTTATTGTGGTGCCTCTGGTATAGGTATTGGATCTAATATTATTAAACAAAAAAATATTTATGACATGTATCTTTATATTAATGAGATTCGTAATTCTATAAATATACAATTTAATAATCATAATTTTCAAGCTGTATATCTATCAATGAGTGAAAAAATTAAAAAAAAATCTACTATCAATTAATAGTATTATTTAATTATATTTTAGTACTTCATCTTTATTTTTTTATTATATTTATGTTTAATGAATAATTTTCGATTTAAATATCTTTTGAATTTTATTAATAGAATAAGTATTGTATTAATTATTATAATATTTATTATACCTATATTACTCTTATTTAATTTAAAAAAAAAACGAGGGTATTCACTATTTATTGAATTTAGTCATGGTTATGGCATAAAGCAAGGCACAAGTGTAAGTTTTAGAGGTATCCAAATTGGACATATACAAAATATTCATATGAAAGTTAACTCTATTATTGTTTTAGTGTATATTAAATCTTCTAAGATCTTAATTCCAAAGCAATCTATTATTGAAACAAATCAAACAGGATTATTTAATGATGTTACTATAGATATTATTCCAATAAATCAATCACGAGTTATTAATTTATTAGGTACGAAACAAAATAATTTTAATGTTTTTTCTAATAATTGTTTAACATCTAAATTTTTATGCAATTACCATTATCTATATGGAGGTAGAGGTTTAAACTATGATGATCTCATGCGAGCAGCAACTAGAATTTCTCAACGCTTTGATGATCCTCGCTTTTTTAGTCTTTTTTATATATTTTTACAAAATAATATTGATTTATCAGATGATCTTTTGTACATATTTAAAAATATTTCTTATATTTTATATATATTTATGAATGGAATAGAAATGTATTTTTTCAAGTATTTTTGTTAATTAAATTTAATATAACTATTATCTTATTTACATATTTTTTATGGCTCATCGTCAAGTAGTATTATTAAGTTTTTTAAAGCCTGTCATTACATTAGAATCTAAGCTAGAAGAGCTTAGTCAAATAGCTATAGAAGATTTATCTTTTTTTAAAAAAGAGATTGAATCAATTAAAAAAAATAATTATTTTAAAAAAGATATCTTTAGTTCTTTAACACCTTTGCAAAGATTGCATTTAGTGCGCCAATCGGATAGGCCAACAACATTAGATTATGTATCACTAATGATGAATGATTGTGTTGAGTTACATGGTGATAGGGGTGGTACAGATGACCCAGCTTTAGTTGTAGGAATAGGCAAATTGTCTGCACAAACGGTTATTTTTATAGGTCATCAGAGAGGTAAAGATACTAAAGATAATGTAATTAGAAATTTTGGCATGGCTTCTCCAGGTGGATATCGTAAAGCTTTACGAGTTATGAAGCATGCTAATAAATTTAATTTTCCTATCTTAACATTTATTGATACCCCTGGAGCTTGGGCTGGAATAGAGGCTGAAAAGTTAGGTCAGGGTGAAGCTATAGCAGTAAATCTTAGAGAAATGTTTTCTTTTGATGTTCCTATTATTTGTACTATTATAGGCGAAGGAGGATCTGGGGGAGCTTTAGGCATTGGTATTGGAGATAAAATCTTAATGCTTGAATATGCAGTTTATACTGTTGCAACACCTGAAGCTTGTGCAGCTATTCTTTGGAAAGATAGTACTAAGTCTTTAGTTGCAGCAGAGTCTTTAAAGATAACTTCTTATGATTTAAAAGCTTTAAATATCATTGATGATATAGTTCAAGAGCCTTTAGGAGGGTCTCAAGCAGATGCATTACTCGCTTCTTCTATCTTGAGAAAAAAACTAATATTAGAGTTAAATTCACTATTAGAACTTCCAAGTGAGCAAAGAAAAAAACTAAGATATCAAAAATTTCGTAAAATAGGCACCTTTTACGAAAATTAAAAAATTTAATTGATATGATTTTTATATAGATTGGTAATATTTGTATTTTCTTTATTGGTAATTTATTATAAAAAAATTAGTCAAGAAAGAATTCCAGTACTTCTTAATCCAATTATAGTGCCTGCACCAATTATATGACCTAAGCTAGTAGTAGCTAATAATTCAGGGAGTCCCAAACCTTCTAGCCCTAGAATAGGTATAGAAGGTACAAAACTTCTTGTTTTAATTGCATATCTACCAATTAGAATTGATATCAAATTACATATAATCATGATGGCAGCAATTCTTATTGACCACATAGGCTTTTCTGATACAAAAGCTAAAAATAATGGTATATAATTCATTTATTTATTTTTCTTATTTTATTTTTAATTATTATATACAAGTAATACATATAATTATAATTTATTTTAATAATTTATAAGTTTTGTATAAGATATATGAAGTTAATAGATTTAAGTATATTTGTTGATTGATTTATGATTAAGATATCCAGCCGTAACTATGTAAACCTTTTCCTAGAAAATTTACACCTAAATAACAAATCCAAACAATCACAAAGCCAATAGATGCTAATAAAGCAGGCTTTTTACCATTCCATGATTTATTTAATCTTGAATGTAAATAAGTAGCAAATATAATCCACGTAATTAATGCCCATGTTTCCTTAGGATCCCAACTCCAGTATGAACCCCAAGCTTCATTTGCCCATACAGCTCCTGCAACAATACCAATTGTAAGTAATGGAAATCCAAATCCAATAATTCTATAACTTAAATTGTCTATACTTTCTAATAAGCTAATTCTATTATATTCATATGCAGTATTATTATTGATAGATTTTTTATTGGGTAAAAGATTTTTAGAATTATTTGATGTATATTTTAGCAAAACTTTTTTTGTATAATTATAAGAGTTTCCTTGAAGTTCAATATTTTTTCCATTAGAAATTATTAAAAATAGAACAGATAGTATAGATCCAATCATTAATGTAGCATAACTAATCATCATGACTGTAACATGCATCATTAACCAGTTAGACCTTAATGCTGGCACAAGAGGCGTTGCTATTTTCATGCTTTCTGGTAATGAAATACTTGCAAAAGCTATTATACATAATGATATGGGTGCTATAATTGCTCCTATTAGTTTACTATTACTTTTTTTTGCTAAAACTATATGTATAAGTGTAATAGACCAAGTTAAAAATATTAAGGATTCATATAAATTACTTAAAGGAAAATAATGATTAACAATCCATCTGATTAATAAGCTTGTGCTTAAACATATGTTTATAATAACTGTTAATATATTACAAATGCTTTGAAGCTTTTCAACTCTTATTATAATTAAATTTATCCAATAAATAATAAATGTTATAAGTAATAAAGAGAAAGATATATTAATTAAGTTATTTTCAATTATATTCCAGCTCATATAAAATATAAATATTTTGTAATTATAATGTGTTATTTATAAAATATAATATAGCTTATAATCTTTTTTTTATTCTTTTATTATTATTGCAAAAAAAAAATTATATATTAAATATATAATTTTTCTTTATTTTTTTATTAATAATTTATCTATTTACGATAAAGAGTTAATAATATAATCCAGTGCAGATGAATACTCAACTCCTGCTTGTGAACTCATGTCACGAGGTGTACATAATCTATCACGTGTGAATGTGAAAGACGCAATATAAGCTCCAGCAGGAAGATTTAAAGCTTTATATACTTCACGAGCACCTGCAATGCCCCATTCATCTAGAGGACCAGTGCCGCCTACTACAAGCGAATAGTTTACTAAACGCATATAATGATCAACATCTCTATAGCATTTTGCTACTTTTTCTTGGCTGTCACCAGCTTCACCTGGATTTTTCAAGTATGGGTATTTTGCAAAACAAGCATCTCCTGCTTCTCTTACAACAGCTTCATAGTTACCGCTTAACTTTTCTGCAGCTTCTAGTCTCGCTGCAGAGCGTTGAATATTACCCTGAACTGATTCAAGATCAGAACTAGAAGGGAAACGACCAGCAGCATCAGCAGCGCTGATTGTAGTAGTAATAACTGATTTCATTATATATCTCCTTGCTAGATATAATATTTATATATTTATGTGATTTTTTATATTAGTATAAAGTTAAAAAACTTTATAAATATTATTGTCATTTAATTATTTAATAACTAACTTCTAGTTATTAGCTAATTGCAGCAGTTACTCTATCGCAATAACCAGCTGCTTCTGCAGCCAATGCTGAACAATCGCCTGCAGCAACATCCATTTTACGTTGAGAAGCTGTATTAGTAATAAATGCACCACAAGCAGCTTTCATAATATTTACTGCTCTAATTGTCGAGTTATTTGGTACTCCAAGAGCAATATAAGTCTCTTTTAGTCCATTTAAGCAACGATCTTCTAGTACAGAAGCATCGCCTGCAAGAATAGCGTATGTTACATAACGTAGAATAATCTCTCCGTCGCGTAAGCAAGCTGCCATACGTCTATTAGTATAGCAGTTACCGCCAGGAGTAATTAGACCTGGGTTTTCACAAATCATACCAGAAACAGCGTCAGAAACAATACAGCTAGCATTTGAAGCAATATAGTTAACTGCATCTAAACGTTTGTTACCATCAGTGATAAATGTTTTAAGAGCCTGTAAATCACTACCACTTATGTAAGCAGCTTTTGAATCTGAATTTACTACAACTCTAGAAAATGCGTCAAGCATTGAGCTCTCCTTAATATGTTTATATTCCGAGAAAAGAACTTGGCTGTTTCAGCTGTCAATTTTTTGTACAGACTGATGTATTAGTGTCGGATATACAATATAAAATATTTATTATATGAATTTATAACAAATTAATATTAATTAATAATTAGTTTACTTAATCTATATTTTTAGTAATTGAATTTTTTATATAATATTTAATTAGATTATCTTTTATCATCATTTTTTGTAGTATTGTTTTTAAATATACTTTTACTGTCTTCTGATTAAGTTGGTAAATTTTTTGTCTATATATCGTGAATTGAAACTCTTGTTCAAGTTTTAGTTTATTGATATTATTCATAATGTTGTGAATATTTAGAGTAAAATTAAATTTGTTAAATGATTAATATTTTATAAGTTTAAATAAAATATGAGACTATTTTATGGTATTCTCATTAATTCTAGTATAATATTTATATATTCTTTCTAAATTGTGATTATCAGTATTACTAATTTCTGAATGAATGATATAATATTCATTGTATTAATTTATTTTTATTATATTTTTTATTAATATTTAATAAATAATATAAATCTATAATAAATTTTTATTACTATGATTATTAAGATTTTAAATGTAATAGAAAAATTGTTTAATATAATAATATATATTATATGATTGTTCTATATTAATTATTTTATGAGTTTAGGATTAATCTAGATAGTTTTTATGTCTATTCCAATTTTAAATTATTCGTTATCTACTCAGAACCAAAGAGTTAATAGTTTTGAGTATTTAGCAGGAGAAGAGCAGCCTAAAATTTATACGACCGATAATCTACCTGGTTCGCTTGAAATGGATCAAATTATTTGGGCAGCTTATCGTCAGATATTTAGTGAACACCAAATATTATCTAACACAAGAGAAATCTTTTTAGAGTCGCAATTAAGATTTAATCAAATCAAGGTAAAAGATTTTATAAAAGGTTTATTATTATCATCTTCATTTAGATTATTAAATTATGATGTCAATAATAATTATCGTTTTGTTGAAATCTGTATACAGCGTATCTTAGGCCGTGATATCTATAATTACAGAGAAAAATTAGCTTTTTCTGTGATTATCGGTTCAAAAGGTGTAGAAGTTTTTATTGATTTGCTTTTAAATAGTAATGAATATTTAGAAAATTTCGGGGAAACAACTGTTCCATATCAGAGAAGAAGAATAATTGTTCAACGTAGCAAAGGTGAAATCCCTTTTAATTTAAAAACTCCTCGATTAAATCAAAGCTTTTTAGATAAACAAGGTTTACCTCAGTTATTATGGTCAGGTGCTGTTCGTAGATTTAGACCTCAAGAACAAAATCCTAAAGCAGGAGATCCAGCTTTATTTTTAAATATGGTGAATGAAATTTCATTAATTTAACTTTGATTAATATAAGTTATATTATAATTCGTATTATTATTTATTTAATAATATAAAAAATATAATATAACTTATTTATTATTTTAATTGTATTCTTAACTACCTAATTTAAATGCATCAACAAATAATCCGTATATGATACCTATTTTTATATCATTTATTAATATCAATAAAATATTATTTTTATAGAATTGATAAGAATATAGAATTTTACTTAAAATTTCATTGAAGGTGACAATCATTGCAGCACTCATGATCCCCCAATCTCCTGTTTGTGCAGGCAAAGTTGATAAAATACTAGAAAGAAAAAAACCTAGCATTAAACTCATTATATGCATGCTAAAAATATTAAATTTATAAGAAAAAAAAATTTTTATAAATTTTATGAAATTAAGTGTAGTAATCACTTATTTTATTTATTATAAATTTTGTTCACTTAGGCTTATAATCATATATTCAAATGGTTCAGTCATTATATTATAATTTATTACCTCTTGAGTAATTAATTCTGCTTTAACTATCTCCTCTAAGATTTTTATACTTCTAATAGTTGGTGAGATTGGAACATTTAATGAATTATATGTTTCTTTTAGTCCATCTAAAACCCTTTCATTCAATATATCAATATTACCCGCAATTAAAGCATAAGTAGCATATCTTAAGTAATACTCAATATCTCTTAAGCATGCTGCATATCTCCTAGTTGTATAAGAATTTCCTCCTGGTCTTATTAATTCTGGTTGTTCAGTATACAATCTTGTTGCTGCTTCTTTAATTATTTGTGAAGATTGACTATTGATAATTTCAACAGCCTTTAATCTTTCTAATGCAGTAATAAAATAATTATTTATTTCCTCCATAGCAATATCATCTAAATATTTACCGGTTAAATCATATTTGTTTACAACGTTAGTAATAGCATCTCTCATTTTGCATATCTCCTAAATTTTGATATCCATTTATTCTCCATAATATAATATAATTTATTCGTTCATTTAAATAATAAATTATTTTTTTTTTATATTTTTATATTCTTATTTGAATTTAATGAACGAATGAATTATTTTTTTTAGTTCTAAAAAGCTTTTATTTTCTTTTACTAATTTATATAATAATATTATTCTATTTAGGAATATTTAATATATTTATTCTTTTTTAATTGATGCTTAAGATTTTATATAAATTATTCTCAGTATTTTTCTAGGTATGTTCGAGTGTATTTTAAATATAAATATATATTTATACGCTATAATAATATATAAAAAGATTATATTATATGATTCTTAATTAAGAAAATTATTAATTTATTTTAGGAGCTATTCAAAGATATTATATGGATAATTATTATTTTTTAGTTAGAGTTAACCATAGTAAAAAGATAGAATTATATTGTTTTAATAATATTAAGATTTATCATTATCCTATTTGTTTTACAGGTACGAATGCAAATATTTTATTATACTTATTAAGCTTACATAAGTTAATTAAATCTATCTCTACTATTCATGGATTATATTTAGGTAAAGAATTATGTAAAGCAGAGATAGTTTTTTTTACTAATCAAATATATTTACAAGAGTGATAGCATAACTATGATAAGTATTATTTATATTAATATATAGATAAAAAATTTCATTACTTATAAAAAGTGACGAGCATGTAACTCAGTGGATAGAGTACCAAATTCCGACTTTGGTGGTCGAAGGTTCAAATCCTTCCTTGCTCATTTTTCAGTTTTATCGTATAATTCGTTTGACGATTTTTTTATAAATATTTATATAAGATTAAAAATTAGGGACTGACAGGTTTCTACATATTGATATAATTTCATACGAGTAATTAATACTATTCAAAGTCCGCTTTTTAAACAAATGCAAAACATAATATAATCGTTTTTTCTAATAAAAAAGTTTTAATTTAAGTTATTAGAATATTAAATAATATTATTTAGATTATTATTTGGTATATATAAATATATGCTCTTAATAAAATTTATATTTATGATGTAAAATTTGTTAAGCAAAGTATTAAATATTCTTTTTAAGTTATTTATGGAATAAAAATTTATTTATAAAATAAATTTTTTTTAGTTACGAATTGAATTATTTAATATCAATATGGACGTGGGTTCAATTCCCTCCAGTTCCATTAAAATTATTGAAATGATAATATTTTAATTTGATTTATTCTTAGTTTGTATAATATATTTAATTATTATAAATTTCTTTATATCATATTACTTATTCATAATCAAATTTGATGACTTTAATGCAAGCAATGTTTGAAAGCTATTATCAATATTTAAATAATGAAAAAACTTTGATTTTCATCTCAAAACCGAATAAAAATTTATATGCTTCATTTAGTAAGCCTTTGAATTTGAATCAATATGTTGAATCTAAGTTTATTTCTCGTAGTCTTTGGAATGAATTTATTAATCGATATTGGCAAGAGACTGTTTTTATTTCTACGACAAATATTTTGTCAGAAAATTATATAAATAGATTAAAAACTAATGGTTTATCTATATATAAAGATAATGATTATAAGCATTTTTTATTAAATTTTAGTAAAGACTTAATTAATGGGAAAATACATGTTTCATTAAATGAAAATATAAATATAGAAGATAAAAGTATTCCTTTAATTATTCATAAAAACAATAAATCTATTAAATATATTTGGCGAAAAGGTATAAATTGGCATATTTCATGTTTATATTTTAAATATTTATCAGTTAAAAACAAATATATAAAAAAAATTCCTCTAGTGGATTTTAGTTATCTCAATGTAAATTCTTTACCTCTATTTACTGTAAGTAATCAGAATAATAAATTAATTATGGCTGAATCAGCTAATCAAATTTTGATACAAAGAAATTTATTTCAAGTATTATATAATTGGTACAATATTTTTTCTTTAAAAAAAATTTATTTAGAAAAATTATATACTGGTTTACTATTTATTAATCCAAAAGATGCTTTAGAATATAAAGATTATATAGCATACAAATATTTGCAATTTAGTCAAAATAATTCTCTTAAATTTTTTATAGGTCAATTTAATTTATATTATAAATTATTATATTCTTCAGCACGTAGTAGAGAATTTAGATTGGTACCTGACTTAAAAGAAATTAGTAATTTTGTTTATAAATATCAATATTATAAAAATATTAAATTAGATAAACAGCAAGAATATGGAAAACATCATTTCCAGGGACAGCCTATTTACATAATAGAACCTTTATTAATTAAAAACAAGAATACTAATAAACAAGAACAGTTTAATTATTTTTATCCTTTTAAAAGTAATAATAAAATTATCAATTATAAAGCTATATTTTTAAATTATGAAACAGCACTCATGGCATGGAATAAACTTAAAGTAGAATACTCCTCTTATAAATTACCTAAAAAACCTTCTATTTATGTATCAAATTTAGAAAATTTTATTAAAATATATAATCAGACAAATGAAAATTTTCATTTTATATTTATACCTTCTCCAGAAACATATAATTTTATTAAAAGTCAAAAACAGTTTCAAGATAAGAATTATTTAAAACATATGTTAATTGACAAAAGCTTATATATAAAAAGTTTGTGTAAAAGATTTATTTGGTCTTTAACTAGTCGACAACCTATAAATTGGTGACAATCTTTTTATAGCTTATTAATTTAAATATTTATTATAAGTGATTATTTTAATATTTTAATACAAAATATTATTATAGTGCATTTATATAGAGTATTATTTCCTAGAGTAATACTCAATTACTAATAATTCATTTAACTGTAAAGCAACCCACTCTCTTTCGATAATTCCATTAACTTTAGCTGTTAAATTATCTTTATTAAATTCTAAATGATTTGGTATATTAATTAAACCCGGAAAATTCATATACTTCTTAATTAATGAAATTGATGCAGTCTTATTTTTTATATTTATAATATCTCCCGGCTTACATTGGTAACTACATATAGAGAGGATGTTATTGTTTACTAAAATATGTCCATGATTAACTAATTGTCTTGCAGCAGGAATAGTAGGTGATAAGCCTAATCTAAATATTGTATTATCCAATCTCATTTCTAATATTTGTAATAAAATTACGCCTGTAGAGCCTTGTACTTTTTTTGCAATTTTTATATTTTTCAATAATTGTCTTTCGCTTAAGCCATAATTAAATCTTAATTTTTGCTTTTCTTCTAATCGTAAAGCATATTCAGATGGTTTACGTATTTGCTGACCATGTTCACCTGCTGGAAATGTTTTATGTGATTTCTTTCTTGTTAAGCCAGGTAAGTCTCCTAGTCGTCTTGATATTTTTAATTTTGGTCCTATATAACGTGACATGATAATATTTATTCCTTATTGTTATATCATTATAAATTATAAATCTAGTATCAAACTTAAGACAATCTCCGTTTAATTTTTATTTTTTTGTGGAGATAAAATCATTATCATATTCTTTCCATCTCTAGAAGGTGATTGTTGTATCTCCGCAATTGTGCTTAGATCCTTAGACATCTTGTTTAAAAGTTCTATTGCTAAATTTAAATGCTGTATTTCTCTACCTCTAAAAATGACGGTTACCTTAACTTTATCACCTGATTGTAAAAAACGTAAAGCTTGATTTAGTCTAACATTATAATCATGTTCTTCAATTTTATATCTCATTTTAACTTCTTTAATTGAAGCGTTATGTTGTTTTTTCTTAGCCTCTTTAGCTTTTTTTTCTTGCGTAAACTTATATTTTCCATAGTCTATTATTCGGCATACAGGTGGTTCTGATTTATCACTAATCATGACTAAATCTAAGCCTTTCTCTATTGCTATTTTTAATGCTTCATCTGAAGAATATATTCCTAGTTGTGCTCCTAGTACATCTATTAATCTTACTTTAGGAAATTTAATACGTTCATTAATAATAGGTTTTTCGTTATATTTATTTTTCAATTGTTTACTTATTTGACATACATTAAAATATCTATAAATATCGTAATCTATTCTAAAATATTGGTAAATACATGTAAATTATTATAACATTAAATATATATTTTTTTTTTATTTCGTATTTATTTTTTGTATACACAATAGTAAAATGAAACACACTCTTTCGGTTCTTGTAGAAGATGAATCTGGTGTATTATCCAGAATATCTGGTTTATTTGCTAGAAGAGGTTTTAATATAATTAGTTTGGCAGTTGGTTCCGCAGAAATAATTGGTATTTCTAGAATTACTATGAGTGTTATCGGAGATAATAGAACAATAGAACAATTAATAAAACAGCTCTATAAATTAGTTAATATTTTAAAAGTCCAAAATATCACGAATATACCTTGTGTTGAAAGAGAATTAATATTGATTAAAATAAATGCGACACAAGTTAATAGGTCATATATTTTAGAGATAGCAAATATTTTTAGAGCTAAAGTGGTTGATTTATCTAGTGACTATTTGATGTTGGAGGTTACAGGAGATCCTGGTAAAATTGTAGCTATTGAACAGCTTTTAGGGCAATATCAAATTGTTGAGATTGCTAGAACAGGCAAAATAGCTTTGATTAGAGAGTCAAATATAAACACAGAATTGCTGAGAAAATAATTAACTGATAATAGTATTGTATTTAGAGTTAAAATAATGAAAAAAAAAAATATTTTTTATAAAATTTAACCAAGCTATTCACATGATCTTCGAAGAATAATAGTTCCTGTACTAAATACGAATTAATAATTGTATATTTCTTTGTATTAATCTATCATTTAGTCTAAAAAAATATATATTTTTTTAATACTAAGTTTAATTTATAGAATAAAAAGTAGGGATGGAGGGACTTGAACCCTCACGATCAACAAAGATCAACAGATTTTAAGTCTGTTGTGTCTACCATTCCACCACACCCCTAAGCTATATTTTGTTTCTTATTAGGCGGCACCCAGATTTGAACTGGGGATAGAGAATTTGCAATCCTCTGCCTTACCACTTGGCCATACCGCCAATTTTTTTATGTTTATTTGTATATCCAAAATAAAAAATAGTAGATAAGAATAATGTATCTAAAATATGCATAAATTGTCAATAAGCAGAGAATTTTTTTATTCCTGCATAAATAAGCGGCTCTTTAAAATATCTTCCGATTCAATTGTCACAAGATCACTTTTAGTTAAAATTTTATCACCACTGATAAATATTCTATTTGCTTGTCTCATTCTTGCTCTATCAATAGCATTCTTTATACTTCTAGCATTTGCAAAATGAGGTTGTTTCATTCTTCTTTCAGCATATTCTAATAACACCGTATCAGCATTTATTGCAAATTGATATTGTTGTTCTTCTAACATTAATTTTGCGATTTGCAACAATTCTTCAGCAGTATAATCAGGAAAATCTACATGATTAGTCACACGTGAAGATAGACCAGGATTTGATTCATAAAATTTGTCCATTTTATCTTTATAGCCAGCAAATATTACAACAATATCATCTCTTTGATTTTCCATAACTTGTAATAAAATTTCTATGGCTTCTGCTCCATAATCTCGTTCATTATCAGGCTTATAAAGATAATAAGCCTCATCAATAAATAAAACACCTCCCATTGCTCGTTTTAATACTTCTTTAGTTTTAGGAGCAGTATGTCCAATATACTGTCCAACAAGATCATCCCTAGTAACAGTCAATAAATGCCCTTTTCTAATATATCCTAATCTATGTAGAATATCTGCCATCTTCATTGCTACAGTTGTTTTTCCTGTCCCAGGGCTTCCTGTAAAAGACATATGTAATCCAGGGTTTCCAGAGACTAAGCCTAAATTGTTTCTTAATCTATCAATTAATAAAAGGGCGGCGATCTCTTTGATGCGTGTTTTTACGGGTGTTAAGCCTACTAATTCTTGCTCTAGTTCATCTATTACTTCTTGAATTTTTGTTTTATCATATTCTTCTTGTAAATTTACTAGAGTATCATCTGAATAGTTTAGAGTCATTATATAATTGTTTCAAAAATTTATTATTTAAAAATCAAAAAAATAAATTTTTATTTTTTTGATTTTATATTTTTAAGTTAAATAATCTTATCTATGATAAAATTTAATATCGAGAACCTTCTGGTTTTTCTGTAGCATAACTACGGAAACAGTATTTTTGGTTTCTTCCTACATCTTCTGTTCTTACTAACTCAAAGCCAGGCTCGAATGAAGGTCTATTAACAAGAAATGATAAAACACAACTTTCAACGCCTCTTGCATTATCAAAAGCGTTTACTTTGATATATTTATTTGAATTTTGTTGACGGCAACTATTCATTTCATACATAACTGTACTAGCGTCTTTAAGATCAAATAATGGAAGTCCCCATAATTCCCAAAAATTATTTCTTGGATGTGGATCTTCTGTAAATTCAATATTAATAGCCCATTTTTGAGACATTGCATATTCAATTTGCTTTTTAATTTGTTCGTCAGTTAGGTCTGGTAAGAAGGAAAAAGTTCCTTGTGTAAGTCTCACTATTTTATACTCCTTATGAAGGTTAATGAATCACTAATAACAATTTCTATATATTGGACTGTGATCAATTTATTTTTATTTTATAGTATTAAACATTAGCTGTTGGAGTTTCTACAAAGTCAGCTGTATCTGTAGAAGTATAGTTAAATGAAATATCTTTCCATAAATCTAATGCTGTTTGTAGAGGCCCACATGTTTTTGCTGCATCACGCAGAATTTGTGGCCCTTCTGCTACATAATCACGCATTTCATTTCTCGCGATTACCATAGATTCTAAAGCTACACGGTTAGCTGTTGCACCTGCTTGAATACCATCTGGATGTCCAATAGTACCTCCTCCAAATTGAAGTACTACATCATTTCCAAGATAATCTAATAATTGATGCATTTGTCCACAATGAATACCACCTGAGGCAACAGGCGTTACTTTACGTAATGCTGCCCAATCTTGTTGAAAAAATATACCTTGAGGTAAATTAGTTTCTAGGTATGGTAATAATAATGTGTTATAGAAGCCTCTGATCATTAAAGGATCACCTTCTAATTTACCTACTACTGTACCTGCATGAATATGATCAACACCTGCCATACGCATCCATTTACAAATAACCCTGAAATTCATACCATGAATTTTTTGACGAGAATATGTTGAATTACCTGCACGATGTAAGTGTAAAATCATATCATTTTTACGAGACCAAATTGCCATTGATTGAATAGCAGTATATCCAATTACAAGGTCAACCATGATAATAACTGTACCTAAATCTTTAGCAAATTCAGCTCTTTCATACATGTTTTCCATAGTAGCTGCTGTAACATTCATGTAGTGACCTTTTACTTCACCACTAGCGGCAATTGAACGATTTACAGCTTCCATTGAATATAAGAATCTCTCTTTCCAACGCATGAATGGTTGAGAGTTGATATTTTCATCATCTTTTAAGAAATCTAGTCCACCTTTTAATCCTTCATAAACTACGCGTCCATAGTTTTTCCCAGATAAACCTAGCTTAGGTTTCACTGTTGCGCCTAAAAATGGACGACCAAATTTATCCATTCGTTCACGTTCTACAATAATACCTGTTGCAGGGCCTTGGAATGTTTTTAGGTAAGCTACTGGCATACGCATATCTTCTAATCGTAATGCTTTTACTGCTTTAAAACCAAATACATTACCAATAATAGAAGCTGTCAAATTAGCAATAGATCCTTCTTCAAATAGATCAATGTCATAAGCAATATATGCAAAATACTGATCAGATGTATTAGGAACTGCATCAACTTTGTAAGCTTTTGCACGGTATAAATCACAAGCAGTTAATAAATCAGTCCATACTACAGTCCATGTAGCCGTAGATGACTCACCTGCAACAGCTGCAGATGCTTCTACTGGATCGACACCTGGTTGTGGAGTAACACGAAATAATGATAATACATCAGTTTCTTTAATTACATAGTTTGGATCCCAGTATCCCATTTTTGCATATGGAATTACACCTGATTCATAACGCTCATTTTTAATTCTTGTCCGTTCTTCTACAGAATTAGACATTTAT